TTAAATTTTAATCAATGATTAATTTGAATATCTAAATTAGCTAATTTTATTAGTCGTTAAATTTTATTTAATTTTTATTTTAGTGTTAGAGTTAGTATAAGTTATTAAATTTTATTTATTTTTATTTTGATTTTTATTTTTAGTGTTATTTTTATAAAACGGAATAGAGGTGATTCGAACACCTAAGGGTTGTTAAGACCCGAACAATTAGCAATTGTCTTATCTTACCAATGAACACTATTCCTAATTTAACAACTTCTTTGAAATGGAAATAAATATCCATACTATCCCTATCTTAACAAACAGGAAGCTGAAGAAGTATCTTAATTTTATGAGACTGTTGAACCTTAAATTTAATTTTTTGTAGAGATAGGACCCTCTGGCTTCTTCTTCTTACCTAACTAACTATAGGCTGTTAGTTAAATTACGTAGGGTGATGGTTATACTATAATAGTTAAGATTATTAATTTTATTTTTACTTACACTCTTTTAATATATGGAAGGTAAGGTTGCAGCGAAATAAATCTCTCCTATAAAGGTGAGGGAGCGGAAGATTTAATATAATAAATTTATATAATAGAATTAATCTTAATTGTCTAATTTATCTTATTAAAAAGATTAGATTTAATATTTAAGGGGGGGGAGGATTATTTTATTATCTTTTTTTTTATCAGATTTATTAATTGTTTTTAAATTTAAATTAAAATTTAAAATTAAATTAATAAAGTTTTGTTAAAGTATAAAGTTATACTAGTTTAATTCGATAGCTTCTTTTAAGTAAGAACATACTAATAATGTAAATACAAAAGCTTGAATTAAAGAAACTGCAAGTTCTAAACCAATTAATGCTAAGAAGATAGCAAAAGGTATAAAAGTAATTACAATTACTATTAAACTTCCTGTAAATAATGGATATAGGTATGTAGATAAAATTTTTAATAAAGTATGACCAGAGGTAATTAAATAAGAAGCTAAGGGGGGGGGGTTGTTTTTATTTAAATTCTATTAGTATGGATTATAATAACTAAAGATTTCGTTAAGTAAAGCTAGTTCTTCATTAGAATAATATAAAATAGCATAACTTGTAGCTTGTCCAAAGTTAGGAAAGTTCACTATTGAACTTAATATAGGTGAAGAAGCGATATCTACTACAGATGAAGAAGATATATCATCAATATTTACTCTACTTAAAACATCCAACCCTGTTTGAATATTAGCATCTACATAATTAGATTCAGTATTTATTCCAACATCTTTATAATTAGATGGTTGATTTAAATTACTATCCATAGAGGTTTTATCTAATATATTTCCATCACTTGTGGGGAGAATATTATCAATTTTATTACTAAAATAATAATATGAACCAAAAGAAATTAAAGAACCAATACAAATAATAGATCCTATTAGTAATAAATTATCCGTGTTATAATTTAGTAACATTTGACTAAATAATAATAAATGATAGCGTCTAACCACTCCTGAAGTTTTAGGAAAGAAAAATTATATTTATAAAAAAAAGTTTTAAATAATCAGGAGTGACCATACTTAATTATAAGCATGAACCATACCTCTTAAATTAAATTAAGAAGGCTACACTATCTGTGAAACAAAAAATTTAGTATAAAAGCTTTAAAGATTTAAAATTTAAAATTTATTAATCTTTAAAGTTTTATACTTCTTTTATAAAAAAAATAATAACATTGGGTGGGGGAGTCTATAATTTCAATAAATCATTAATTGACTTAAAAATTTCTTCTGAATTAATAGACAAATCTTTATAAAGTAACGTCGATTTATCTAACCAAATATTTCGTAAGTTATAAATAATTATAGGTTTAATATTACGATTAAAAATATTTTTATCTTCTCTGATCTTTAATAAATATTTTATAATATATTTCCATTTTAGAAAAGAAATAGAATGTAAAACATATAAAGGGTATTGATTAAAAAAAGGTATAATTTTATTATTTCAGGCTACTTTGTTGCTTACTACATAAGTGTTTTCATTAGGTTTACTTGTTATAGATGTTACAGTACCTATAGAAAAATAATTTAATATAGCTTCTAATAACAATTTATTATTAACATATTGTGTAATCCCAAAGATTGATTATCCAAAATATTTATGAAAGCTTTCAGGTCCTGTAATTTAAGAAAAGTTCCATCTCCAGATACAAATCCACTTATGTAATTAGGATTTATTAATGAGAAATGATCCATAGGGATTTTAAATTCTATTTTATTTATGTTATGAATACTTTTAGCATAGTTTAATTTTTCGATTAAACTTAATTTTGTATTTAGATAGTCTTTATTTTTTAAAAATATTTAAAACAATGTTTAAAATTGAAATCAACTAATATTTGTTCCTTTTAAAGGATATTGATAAAAAAACAGGTCTAATTCTATTTTTAATAACTTCAATAGAATATATTTCCATTGTTATTACATCAGTATCTGTTCTTATTAAAGAAATATTACCTTTTCCAAAATAAATTTTTATATCACACAACAATACAATATCTTTGTAATTACTAATTAATCTAAATCTTAAAATTATACCTCTTTGAGCCAAAGCTTTAGGATTATAAAAAATTTTAATCTAAAAATTTCCTTCAGCTTCAGTAAAACCTACTATAAACCAAGGTGAAAATTAATTAGGAAAAAGAGAATCTAATACAGGACCTTCTATTTTTCTAGAATCAATAAACTTATTAGGATCTATTAATCTCTGAATAAATTTTGGATTAGAGGATTATAGATTTAAATATCGACTCATTATAAATAGGGGGGATTTGATTTTATTATTTAAATATCTAATTTAATTAATGTAATTCTAAGGCATCTTTAAGATAAGAGCAAGTAAGTACAGTAAATACAAATGCTTGTATTAAAGATACTCCTATTTCTAGACCTGTTATACCTATAAATATAATAAATGGTACTAATGTTAATATAGCTACTAAAATACTTAGATTAAATAATTTAAATAAGAAAGTTGATAAGATTTTAACTAATGTATGACCTGACATAATATTAGCGAATAATCGCACTCCTAATGAAACTGATCTAGCTAAATATGATACTAATTCAATTAAAACTAATAGAGGTACTAAACCTAAGGGAGTACCTGCAGGTACAAAAAATGAGAAGAATTTAATTCCATGTATATAAAGAGCTAAAATAGTTACTCCAATAAAGATAGTAAAACTTAAACCTAGAGAAACCACTCCACTAGCTGTTACAGCAAATGAATAAGGTACATTAGAAATTAAATTACCCACTAAAATAAAGAAGAATAAAGAATAAATGAAAGGTAAATATACCTCATTATGAGATCCAATTTGGTCTCTAACCATAGAGCTTAAACTTGCAAAAGAAGATTCTAAAGAAATTGACCATTTATTAGGAATTAAATTTGAATCATTATTACCATAAAAATGGAATCCTATAAGAATTAATAAGATAAAACAAGCATATAAAGCTAAATTAGTTAGAGTAATATTTAAATGTCCCAAAATAGGAGCATTCAAACCTATTAAACTTGTAACTTCGAATTGACTTAATGGAGATAAAACAAAAAATTGTTTCATAATTATATAAATTTTGATTTTAACTGTATTTTTAGTTTGATTTGGGTGTGATTTTTATTTTTATTGTTTGGATTTATTGTGGTAATTTTTTTATATTTTTATTTGATTTTTATTTTATTTTATATTTATTTTTATTTATATTTTTAGTGTAAGTGTTAGTTAATATTTAGAAGTGTTTACTTTTATTCGCAGATTAATTTAGTAAATTACTACCTCTTTTAAGAAAGATCCTGACTACTAGCCATCAGTTTTATAAACCTTTTTTCCTGTAAATTAATTTATGAGGGTAGAACTTTATCTGATTAATTTTTTGAAAACAGTAAATATATTACTCTTAAATTTACAAATTATATAATATTACTTAAGAGCTTTGCTACAATATTACCATAAGGGGTGGGGAGGGGAGAGGTATATAAATATTACTTTTCTTTAATTAAATAACATCTTATTGGAATTGAACCAATATTCTCTTGTTTCGAAGACAAACGCTTTTAACCATTCAGCTAAAGATGTCAGATATAACTTTCTTTTATATTATAAATAATATTTGAAATATAAATAATATTATATCAATTAATAAATAAGAAATAATACCTAAAATATTTAATTATTTTATTTGGTGATTAAATTTATAATTATTTATTTAAATTATAAAAACTAAAATACAAATTTCAATAAATTAGAAATTAATATCTTAACCTTCAGAACTTAATTTCTAAGGTATCTAAATCTATTTAATAAAATTTTGCTGTTTGTAATCTTAGGATTTATTGGAAGGGAGTGCCATATCTTTAAAAAAATCACTTATTAAATTGGTTAAACTTTAGGTTAAATTTTTTATTAATTTTATTTCATTAATATTGTATTATAACTACAAACAAATTAATTTCTAATTTTTATTTTATTTTCATTATATATAAACCTCCCCTAATTTAACTTATTGTATCATAAAAAGAATTAAGTAAAACAATTAAGAACATACAAGTACGAAAGTGAAAATACTTGTTAATTATTTGGCTACTGAGTTTAAAAACAATATTTTGGAGAACAAAAGAATTGAAATGAGATAAAACTTATTCTTCTTTTTACATTTTATTTCACCTAAATATCTTAAATTAACAACTTCTCTCTAGCTATCCTGACATTTTAAGTTAATAGGAGGGGGATGTAATAAATATTTCCATTTATTAAATAGTTCTTTCAAAGTATTCTAATTAATACTTAAAAATTAAATTATAAACTTATAATTTATTAGAAGGAGATAAAACTAAGATTAAAGAAGCAAAATATATAATAATTAATCTAATTTCACTAATCATAGAAGTATCTATTAATACTGGAGCGAAAACTAAGAATAATAAAGAAAGTAAACTTATTGTTATATAAAGTGAGTAAGTAGTAATAATACCTGTATCTAATTTGGCTATATTATTTCCAGTATTAGTAAATGTTTTAGCTAATCCATAAGGTCCTAAGAATTCAATAACTCCTCTATCTATTTGTTTTGATATTGTATATCCAAGTTTCAATCCAGCAGAAACGATAAAATGGTTATAGATTACATCAAAATAATATTTTCCATTTAAGAAGCTATAAATTTTTCTTCCTATAGAGGTTTCAGTTAATCCTATTATAAATTCAGGGGATTTATTATAGAATAAGAGAGCTAAAGTTGCTCCAGTTAAACTTAAGATTGCAGGTAATAATTTTATTAAAGGATTTATAGAAAATTCTGCTTCAATTAGAGAGATATTATTAGGATGAATAAATAAAGAATTACCGAAGAAATCAGAACCTATACCTACAAATAAATCCGATAAAACATAACCAAAGAATATACTAAATAAAGCTAAAGTTAATAATGGAATAATAACAGTTAGATTAGACTCATGAGAGTTTAAATAAGAAAATTTATTACCATTAGGATTAGTTAAGAAAACTAAACTAATTAATCTAAAACTATAAAAAGCTGTTATACCCGCTGTTATAGATCCTAATATAAATGCATACATTCCACTAAAACTATATTGTCCATAAGCTAATTCTAATATTAAATCTTTACTATAGAATCCTGTTAGATAAGGTGTAGCTAATAAACTTAAAGATCCTACTAACATCACTGAATAAGTTAAAGGTAAAAATTTTATCAATCCACCCATTCTTCTTACATCTTGTTGATCTGCAAATGAATGAATTACTGCACCTGCTCCTAAGAATAATAATGCTTTAAAGAAAGCGTGATTTACTGTATGCATTATTGCTACATTATATTGACTTAGACCTATAGCCATCATCATATATCCTAACTGAGATATTGTACTAAAGGCTATTATTCTTTTTAAATCATTTTGTAATAATCCACAGGTTGCTGCAAAGAATGCCGTAGTAGAACCAATTAAAGTAATTACTAATAAAGCAGTAGGACTAAATTCTAAAATTGGTGAACTTCTTAATAATAAATATATACCAGCTGTTACTAGTGTAGCTGCATGAAGTAATGCACTTACTGGTGTAGGAGCCTCCATACTTCCAGGTAACCAAGAATGAAGAGGAATATTAGCACTTTTTGCTAGAGCACCTCCTAATAATAGCAAAGCTATTATACTTATTGCTGTTTCATTTATATAAGGCACTAATGAAAAAATTATTGAATAATTTAAAGATCCAAATATTGCAAAAATAGCAAAGAATCCTATACTCATTAACATATCACCTCCTCTATTCATAGTAAAAGCCAACATTGCTGCTTTATTTGCTTGTATTCTAGTGAAATAATAATTAATTAATAAATAAGATACTACTCCTATAGCTTCCCAACCTACAAACATTACAAAATAATTACCTCCACAAATTAATACTAACATACCAGCAGTAAAAGCTGAAAGATAAGAGAAAAATCTTTGATTATGCATAGCCGTCAAATTTATCATACAATTATTTATCTTTTCTACCTGTATTCATTTTAGATTTTATAGTTCTAATTCTATCTAATCCTTCAACTGTTAGATGTTTTCCATCGTTCAATAATTTAGCAATTTTACACCAATCAAGATAATCAAATAATTTTGCACCACCTAAAGGATTTACATTAAAAAAAGGGATAATTATATTAGTTAAGTCATTTAGATTAACTATATAAAAACTAACTGCTTCTTGATTAGGATATTTATATATATTACCTGATCCTAAATATTTAGAAATAGACTCCATTAATTTAATATCTCTAATGTGTTGAGATATTCTAAATCTTAATTGAGCTCGGTATCCTAATTTATTAGTTGATTTACTGATATTTACATCGAAACATCCTTCACCTGAAACAAAACCAGATAACCATTTAGGATCTGGTATAGTTTCAGTATTGATAAGAGGTTTTTCAACTTGAATATAGTTTTTAAACTCCGATTTTAACATATTAGATAATCCTAAATTCATTGATGCTTTGATATTAATTATTTTATGTAATCCTTCAATAGTAAGATGTTTTTTATTGTTAATAAGTGTAACTACTTCTTTAAACAATTTATAATCTCCTGCTTTTTAGTCAATAAAGGATATTTGTCAAAATGATTAATTAAAATTATTAAATCTTTAATAGAATCGATGGAGTAATTTACTATATTTCGATTAGAATAACTATAAATAGAACCAATACCACTTAAAATCTGTTGTAATTGTAATAATAAAGATAAATCTCGTTTATCTACACCAATTTCGTTTTTTGGTTTTATCTATTATTACAGAAAATGATCCTTCAGCATCTGTAAATCCAGTTAAAAACCAAGGATTTAAATCAGAAGGTGATTTAATAGTAGAAAAATTTTTAATAAATTGTTTAGAAGGGATTTTGACTTGATAGTTTCTTTCGAAACCCATTAGAGTATACCTTAAGTCCATTTTATTTTTTATTAACAATGAACCAACTACCGTCTACTCGTTGCTCTTTTACAGAATCTGTCTGCGGTACAAATTCTGACTTAGATCCGCGATAACCCATTTCATTTTCAATCATCATATAGCTTGTTACCTTACATGGGTAATTATTCCATCCACTTATAGTCTTTCGACTATAGTTTGGTACTATATGCTTTAGGGTGTTCCCGGAATTTGATAGTTTATTACCCACAATAAGTGTTTTCCCAAAACACAAAGCAGGATCTGATGATAAATAATCAATACTATAGATATGAATTAAACTTGAACAATATAATACAGCTAATCCTAATGATACAGTTAATTGATCATAATAAAACTCCCAAGATATTGACATTAATTCAGAATTAATCCAACTTCCTAAATTTATATGTACTGGAGAACCATTTAATCCTACTTCATAAAAAGCAACAGTCATTAATAAAGAGGATAATATTAGACATGTACAAGTTATAAATTGTGAACCGGTTACTCCTAATTTTCTTCCTAGTAAACCTGATACTAGTGAACCTAATAAAGGTAAAATTATAATTGAAAGATACATTATGTTCTTAGTGAGATAGTTCCTCTTAATCGATAATAAGCAACTAGAATACTTAATCCGATAACAGATTCTGCTCCAGCAATTGAAATAATATAGATACTAAAAGTTTGTCCTACATTATCATCAAAACTATAAGAACTTATTAATACTAATAGCGTAACAGCAAGTAGCATTATTTCTATAGCTATGATCATAAGTATTATATTTTTTCTATTTAAAATAAACCCTAAAATACCTATTAAAAATAATATTATTGATAGATTCATAGTTTACGTTGTTATTTTCATTTTAGTAACAGTTAATAAATGCAAAAAGAAAAGATTTAAAATTTATTCCACGTGAATTAATACAATTATTAATACTTAAATTACCTTTGTTAAGATTTGGACTAAGCTAGTTTATATTATCTATTTTTATTTATTTATTTGTTTATATTTTTATTTGGGGATAATAACCACTCCTCACACTTTAAGTTAGAGAAGCTACCCCATAACCTAGAGAAGCTACTACTATCCCCGCACCTTAATTGTTCTTATTGGGGAGGATAGTAAGATAAAATAAGTAGTAGAATAATAAACCTGTAATAATGAAGGATACCCTCAATTTTTTTTTATCATCTAAGTAATATTATTTATATAAAAAATATTATTTTACTTTAGTCTTAATTAGTTCTTAAAGGTATTAAATAGTAAACAAAATTAGTTTAACAAAAGAATAATTAATCTATTTGTCCTTAAATTTAGTACAATTAGTATTTTCACTTAAAAATTAAATTTTAAATTAATAACTTGATTAAGTTAACTTAATAAGTTTAAAACAAAATAAAAATAAATATAAAAATAAAAATAATAATAATAATAAAAATTGAACCCTATTTTATTCTTATTCTGTTTTATTATTTAAGATTAGAGATAATTAGTAGAAAGACCTCTCCCTGCTAGCGAGATTACCTTTACCTTAAAATTGGGGAGGTATTTAACCTTTTAAATTAAATTAGAAAGTTTATTAAGGTTAGGTTTATGAAACTTATATAAATATTAGCCACTCACCCTGTTTATCAGTTTGAAATATAAAATTGTAATTTATTAATTTAATATTTATAAATAGATTTTAGACAAATTAAATTTTTGTTTATAAATTATGATTCCACGCCTTCCCCTATAACTTAGCTTACCATTAAAATTAAAAAAATCCTGCGGAGAGCGAATCAACTATTAAGTGAGGGGGGTTGGAGATACTTTTTTTATTATCATTTAGTATTTCATTTTAATGATTATTAATTGTTATTTATTAATATTAATTTTTTTTACTTAATTTAGTTATATAAACTCTAATTACTTGTTGTAATGTAAATTGAGGTAAGATATATTTAGAAAAGATATAGATTATAGAAAATAATACTATAAAGGCAATTACTATTTGATTAAAAAAATAAAATGGTATTAATTGAGGCATTAATTTCTTAGGTTTTTGTTTTGCTCTTATTTTAAAGAACTATAAAGAACTATCTCTGCTTCCAAAATATCAGATTGAGATTATACTCTATTAATTGGATTTAATAGGGGAATGTCTTAATTATTATCTAACAATTGAAGCTTACTTGTATATTAATATACGAAGTTATTAATGAGATATTAAGGGTATCTTAATCTTTGACCTCTCCCCTAGAATTATTGAGGGTTAGAAAACTACCCCCCCTGACCTCCATTAGGGGAGGGTGACTGGTGATGTATTAAGAAATTATTATCTTAATTTTTATTTTTCTTTTTTTTGACTTTTAAAGTTTATATTTTTACAATACTTACCTTAAATTTTAATAAGGATTATTCAAAGTAGGCACTTCAATTATTTGGATATGCCACATTTATCTCAATTTTAGGTGACTTTAATTTTACCTTCATTTCTTTATCATTTAATCTTCTTATTTAAAAAAAGTAGAGAAGTAGGTAGATAAAAAAAGTTACTGTGTAGAATATTAACATTTCCTCCTCCCAACTAGATTCGCAACCATTAGGATTAATTATAACCTTTCCCTTCCCCCACCCTGGTGGTTCTAAGTTAGCGGTAAGGGTCTAAGTTAGTGTGGCTAATCAATCCTGCGATTAAAAAGGGTAATAAAGAATTGTAATAAGGAGTAAAGAATAGTTAAAACTTTAAACTTAAAAAATTTGTTTATAAATAAACAGAAAATATAAATTTTATCTGATCCTTATCAGAATTGAACTGATCCTTGCTTCTTGAAGGGGAGCTGTACCAACCACTATACGAAAGGACCTTTCATTTTAGAATTAAATTTTATTAGCGAGATTAGGAATTGAACCCAATCTAACAGCTCATGAGGCTGGTGTGCGAACCTTTACACTATCTCGCTAGTTTCTTACCTTTACCTTTTTCCCGGTCCCCCCTAACCCTTTTTAAGTTAAAATGGGAGCTGGTAGGGTAATTAAATCCTAAGCTAGGGTGGTAGGCTGATAAAAAGGTAAGACTGGTTATTTAAAAAGATTTTAAGGAAGATACTAGTCTAATATTTTAGATTAGACCTTAAATTTTAAATTTAACACTATCTTTGAAGCACGGATACGAACAAAGAGACTCGAACTCTTAAGGAATCACTTCCACTCCTGCTTAAGAGGAGATTGTTTACCAAATTTCAACATGTTCGCTTTATTAGTTTTAAACCTAATTTTAAATTTTCCCATAAAGATAAATTTAATTTAGGTTCAATTCTAATTCTTCTTTTATATAAATTAACTAATAAATTAGTAAAATTTAGTTCTGTCAATTTAAGCCATATTAATTAGTTAATATACCCTATTAATTATTGATTCTAAATGAATAATTAATTTAACCTCACACCCTATCTAAGTAATGAGGTGATGTAAGAATATATTAAGCTACAGTTAAATATATTTAATTTTATTTTTTATTTAATTTTATTTAATTTAATTTTATTTTTAGGACTTAAAGGGATTTGAACCCTTGTAAAAAGTATTAACAGTACTTCGCTTGAACCACTCAGCCATAAGACCTTATATATTATCTAAAACCTAATGTTATAGAAAAAGAAAGAAGATTTTTGGACTATTTATATTACCTTCTACTCGCTACCCTAGCTTAGCTACAACAGAAATTAATTTATATGGTTGTGAAGTTAGAGGTGATTTAATTTATTATTTTTTTTATTTATGGTAGGCGTGACTCGAACACGCTACATACTTCTTCCCAAAAAAAGCGACCAGCCAGTTTGTCTTCTACCATGCTTCGATTAAATAATATTATTTATTTTTTAATTAATTTTATTTAAAGTACTCATTAAATAATTGAGAACTATTTAGTAAACCTTAATTTGACCCCATCCCTAAATTTTCATAGGGGGAAGGGTAGAAATTATTTTTATTTATGAGGGAAGATTATAAGCTATTTTTAAATAGAAATTTAATTTATAAAAAATATTTCATTTTTTTTACTTATATCTTATTGAAGTGTATTGTCTTCTTAAATTAATTTAAGATGTTTATATTTTAGGCTGAGAATAAGGAGAATAATAAGAATAAGAATAATTTATTTTTATTTGTACAGGCACTGTGAGATTCGAACTCACGACTTTTTTAGAAGTAATCGTTTTCAAGACGAACGCCATAAACCAGACTCGACCAAGTACCCCTATATTTTTATATACCTTACCTTTTTAATTAAAAATATACTCTAAACATTTATAACCCTCACCCTTCCCTAACTTTTAGGGTGCGATGTAACATTTTATGGGTATAGTGTAATCGTATCAATGGGTAAATTAATTTAAATTGATTAATGTAGATTAATTAACTTATGAAGAATAGCATACCTCCTCCCTCCTCCAGAAATAATAAGGGGGAGGGTGGTATATCGTAAGCCAAAATTAAAAATATTTAATTTTATTTAATTTAATTTTATTTTATTTCCATTTGTAAAGAGTATTATATATTATGGAAAAAGAATTTTTTTATTTAATTATTAATTCTATATAATGATATCTGTCTCTTTTATTATTTAAATTTAATTTAATTATTTGTTTTAATTTTAATTTTAATTGTTAATTACTTGATTATAAAATATTAAATAATAAAGTTAAAATAGTTAAATTAGTCCAAATATCCCTGATAAATATACCTAATTGTAAGTGATGTAAAGTTATTTCATCACTTTGGTAAATTTAAATGTAAGGAGAATATTAAAGTCTAAATAAAAAGAAAAGAGATTAAATTATATAAATTAAGACCAATTACAATAAATTTAGAAGAATCCCTAAATTAAAAATAATAAGACCTAAGGGGATCGAACCCTTATAATATCCATTATGAGCGAACTGCATTAACCATTATGCTAAAGTCTTAAACTAATAAAAATATCTATATAATACTCTTAATACTTACAAGAATATTAAATTAGATTATATTATATATTGATAAAGGTAAGATTTAAAAATAATAGTTTTATTTATAATTAAAATACTAATTACTGTAAGTAATTAATTTATTACCCTATCTAAACCTCCTCCCTAGGAATTAAGATGCTGGGGGGGGAAAAGGATTATTTATTTATATTTATTGTTTATAAATATTGAGCAGTAAAGGAATCGAACCTTTTACGGTTGTTAACCAATTCTTTTACAGAGAACCACCATTACCAATCGGATCACCTGCCCTTTTTAAATTTTAATTTGTTTTAAGCCTACATCCTAACTTATTAACCTCTTAATTAAATTTAATAACCTCTAACTTATTATGTGATTACAGCTAACGAAGTAATACCTCCCCTCCTCTTAGTTGAGGTAGAAATAAAATAGGATAGGAAAATTTAATATACTAGGTAACTTAAGATTTAGGGCTGCGATATGTTATTTAAATGCTACTTATGTTATTAAACTTTATTTTTTACTAAAATATAATTAAAAATTTAATTTATTAATTTGGGTAATTATTATAGAAATAGCAATCCCTTCCAGCTACATGTAGAAAACGAAAACGGAGGAGCTTTTTAAGTAGAAAACACTTGGGCTTGAACCAAGACTTTCCCCTTAAAAGGGGGACACTCATCCTCTCGAGTTCTGCTTTCCCTGTTAATATCCTTATATTGACAAATAAATAATACTATTAATCGATCTAGAATTTAAAATATTATTAATATTATAATTTATCTCATAATAACTAAACTTTTTATAATATATAAATATTTATAGCTTTTTATTTATAATTCTATTATATTATTTTTTTTTATTTTTATTTTTATTTTTATGTCATAAATTTAACTGAGTTGACCAGATTCGAACTGATATAAGCCATTACCAAAAAATGGTGTTTTGCCAAATTAAACTACAACTCAAAAATATTGAAATAACTGTCTCCTCTTTAAGAATAAACTTTATTGAATATTAATTTATTTAATTTATTTATTATTATTATTATTATAATTATTTTTATTATTATTAGGAGAAGTAATTTATTTAACTAATTTGAATAAAAATTATTATTAAGCCGAAAACTGGAATTGAACCAATATTTCAATCTTACAAGGATAACGTTTTAGCCATTTAAACTATTTCGGCTTTAGATTTATATTGTTCATTTTTTTTATTTTTATTTTTATTAAGACATATACAGAGATTAAGGTTGTAGAAACAACTAAGCAGGGAGATTATTTGCCTCGGGGGAGAATTGAACTTCCATATCTATATCTTCAGTATAGCGCTTTGACCACTAAGCAACCGAGGCCTTTTTATTTTTTAATTTGATTTTTATTTTTTATTTTGTAATTACTGTCTTTCCATAATCTCACCCCTCTAAGTTAATTTACGGGGAGCTTATTATATTAGATTTGATTTTCTTTATGAAAATAGGTGAACTTACCCTTAACTCCTCTGGTTTATATTTAATAAAGGGGAGGGGAGAAGACTATCTTAAATTGATTTTATTATTTTATTTTACTATAGTTGTTAATAAATTAAGAGATTAAAATATTTATTTTAAATTTAAGAGTTTAAATTAGTTGAAGTTGGATATGTTAAAGACGGATTTTATATGCTTAATGGAGGAAGATAGATTTGAACTATCATATTTGTAATGCAAATACAACTGATTACCATTATCAGATTCCCCCTTAAATGAGATAGTAGAGACTATAGTTATTTTTCTATTTAATTTTAATTATGATTAAATTTTTTATATTATAAAACTATTCTATTTAATTTTAATTCTTTTTTAAAATATTTTATATTATAAAACTATTCTATTTATAAGTCTCTGTCTCTTTTATTATATTTTTTTTAAGTTTTAATCTCTTAAAAAAATCATTTTATAAATAATGATTTTAAGTTATAATTTATAAAATTTTCCATAATAATTCTTAAAATATGCTTATAAAAAGTTTATTATTTTTAATTTTAAATTAATTTATATTAAATTTTCTTTCATAAACCTACATTAATACCCTCGTATTTAAACTTCCGAGTATCTAGTATATTAAAATACTAGGTTAGATTGTAACTGAATTTAATTACAGAAAGTTAATTTCTGAGATCAATAAAATATTGGAAGATATAATTAAAACTTTATTCGTGATATTACTATATCTTTATAACAATAAAATTAAGTTATATGTAAATCTATTACAAATATTTTAATATTTTTATATTGGCCTAAATAAATATAGAATATAATATATTTAATTTGATTTTTATTTTTTAAATAATGTACCAGATATAGTTTATTATAAGATTTCTAAAATTGGATTTTTAATATCTGGAAACTAAATTTGTGGTAAATTATTTATTATATTCGAAGCAGACCTTAAATTAAAAATTTTCTATTTAAAGGTATCAGGAGGACCTCCCCCCCTAATAAATGTAATAAAAATTTTTAGTCACTTGTAATAAACCTCTCTGGATTGGTTTCCCAATAATTAAAAATAAAGTATTTTGTGGTGTTGGGTTCTTATATATAGTGATAAATATTATTGAAGTTTTTATTATAAATTATTGTGGTAATTGGTTTTAAGTTTATTTAAATTATATTTATCAATTAGATTGAGGATTCTATTTTTTATTAATCTTAAATAGTAATACAATTTAATTAAGAATTTTAGATTAACCTTTGTGGGTAATTATCTGTTCCCTCCGTGAAGTGGATAAATAGAATTTCTAGGATTGTAAGTGATAGTGGTATTCAAAGAATTTTTAATAGTAATGTTTAAGAAAGGGGCGTGTCGTTTAGTGTAGATTGTTATGTTTGGCTAATTGAAAAGACAGAAGTACACCAAGTTAAATAAAATTGGTAGCTTTGTTACTTCGTTAGAGGGTTGTGATTAAAATAAATATTTTTTGTTTTTTAAAATTAAATAAATTACTAATAAATAAAATAGAACTTTCCTTAGCATGAATATAATTATGTACTTTGATATAACTATCAATATTAACCAATAATTAACTAGTTATAATTATTTTAAGTAAACAAATAAGAATATCAAAATAGCTTGCATAATAAATATAAACAATACAAATTTATTATTATAGTCAATACCAGTATTTATATATTTATTAAACCAATTTCTAATTTTAATAGGCATAAATTTAATTAATATAAAATTAATAATATTTAAATTAAATATATATAATAATATATTAAATATTATTATTAATATACCTATGATTAATATTAAGAGAAATATATATAATACTAAGGAATATATCAATAGATCTTGTAATGGACTAGTAAGATCATTTACTAAGGGACTAAGTATAAAATTAAGTTCTAGACTAGGTAATCTATCAGGGTTTGTTTCAGCTTGTGGAAAATTATAAATAGTTTTATTTATTTCCATATTTTTAATTATTGAAGCTCCTAATTTTAATCCTGTTGTAGTACCGCTAGAGGTTAAGGCTGCTGTACCACTTATTAAACCTGCCTTTTTTATAGGAGACATTCCAGCACTACATTTTACAGCAGCGGCATTAGCTATACCTGTAGCCGAACCAATACCTAAATTATTCCTAATTTTATCTGTCACCAATTTTTAAGCCTCAATCATATTATTAACAGTGTTATTTACTAATTCTTTACTAATTTTAAAATTATAGTACTCTTTATTTTTATTCGTAATATCAGTTTCAGAAGTAATTTTAACTACATCTTTAGCTTCATTATTATTAATAAGTTCTTCTTCTCCACTACAACAATATACAGTTTTAATTAAATTAAATGAAGAAAATAAAAAACAGATACAAATCCACACATAATAATAATAATATTATAAATTATAATTTTTTTAATAATTCTAAAATAAATATTTTTCGAATATTTAAATTTATCTAAAACAAAATAAGATATAACAAAAGAAATTAAAAATTAAATAATTAAGCTTAATAAACCAATCTAAAAACTTAATTTACTATAAAATTTATAAATAATAATAGATAATACAAAAAAAATGATTATATCTGAAGTAGTTAGATTAAAATTTTTAATCTTTTCAATAAAATTAGAAGAGGTATTCAGATTGGCTGAAGCTAGAATTACTACTCAAGATAATCTAGAAATTACTTTATTATTAACTTTTAAAATTGATAATGAAACTTTATATCCGTTAGGTAGTTGGATTGGTTGATATTTTACAGAAGATTTAAAAGCAGTAGCAGAACACGGAGATAAAATTGAATTAATTAAAGTTTCTCTCTAAACGATAATTTGAAATTTTAAATTCTACTAGTTGAAATTAAAGATTGAAATTTTAATTTATGTTAAATACCACAACTTATTTTTAAAAGTAGAAGATTCTATTCTATTTTAAGACATCAATTTAAAATACTTCCTCTTATGAGTGATCAAATTTTAATCCAATCCTTTTTAAAGAATTCTCTTATCAAACGAGTTAAAATTCTTATTCTTAATATAGAAATAAAAAGGATATGTGAATTTGGTATCTTTACAGATTTTATTAATTAAAAATAGTATCTGATCTATCAAATACATCAAATATAATATCAAAAGAAGATACATTACTTGAATCAGATATCGAATTATTATAAAATAATTTTGAATATGTGTTGTGCAAATTTTTATTAAAAGTTTCATCATCCAATAAAGATGAAATTGAATTATTATCTGAGTAATCATTTACAACTGAAAAGGAATTATTATCTGAGAAATCTATAAGATTATAATCAAATAAATTTTTAATTATAATTATTTTGGAATAAATTTAAAATATCTTCTTCATTATTATGATCTAATTTATATTCTGGTAAATCAGGTTTATATGTAGAATCTAATAAATCTTCCTCTGATTCATTTCATAATTCAATTACACTTGTATCATCAAAATTATTTTCTATATTTTGATTTATAGAAGTTGAAGTTGGAGTTTCTATTTTAATGTCGATATTATCATAACTTGATTTACTTACTAAGTAATCCGAAACCGAAACAGTATCTGTATTATTTAAATTAGTTTTATTATTAATGATGTTCAATATTTTTTCTAATTCTAAATCTGATAATTTGTTAATTTTATTTAAGATCTCAAGTTTATTTAAATTTCCACCTGTTAAATTATTTAAATCATTTTGATTAGAATTTATAATATTACCCGAGTAATTAGAAAAATAGGCAAAAATAGAAAAGAATAAGGTTATACCACCAATAAATAATATTTGAGGAAACATTTAGTTGGAGAAAGAAGATAAGTTATTAAAGTTATTAAAATTTAAAAATTGAGTCATTATTTTATTTGAATTTATTATTATTAATCATTTTTACTTATAATTTATATTTAAATAAATTAATAATTAAACTTAAAACTATTAATTATTTAATGATAAAATAATAAAATAAAAACAGTATTATCATTATACTTAGCAATATTTTTATTGGGACTAATTAGAATAATTTAAGATAATACTTCGATACTATTTTCGATAAAGGATATTTAAAGGTGTTAAATATATATTACATCTTCTAGTTAGTAGTAAATGAATAAATATTTGATATTCCTTATTAGATTTTTGTTTTTCTTGGATAAAAATATAACTTTGTAAGTTATCTTACAAGGATAAATTTTATTTAGGTTTTAAATATAAAACACTAAAATACAATATGACTAATAAAATTTTAAATTCTGTTTAAATAAATAAACCAAAGGGGTTATATTAATTAGATTAAAAATTATAAGGAATAAAATAAAATTGTCAGATTTGTATAAATCATAAGTAATAAAATACTAATCATCAGAAAGATAATTAATATTAAATAATATCTTTGTAATTTTTTTCTTAATTTTATAAATATTGCCATCCGAGGAAATTTCTCTTCTAATTTAAAATAATTTATTAAAAATTCTCCAAATAGTATAAATATAATATTGAATAAATTATATAATAGAAATATTCCTGACATTAAATGAGCTAAAGCAATTAATTGGTGTAGATTTAAATTAGATAGCATAATCATCCAATTATTATATAAATTTAATAATAATTCAAATAAATTATTATCTCCTAAAAATTTCTCTATTTGATCATTTAATAGTTTATTTATATCTTCAACTATTTTTACAATATTTTCACCTTGTTTATTTAAAGCCTCTAAATCAGAATTTAATTTAACATCAGTTGTATTAATCCCATCGGTTTTATTTTTTAGTGATTCAAATTGTTCTTTATATTTATTCATGTAAATTTCTAAATTATTTTTCAAATTTTCAAATTTTAATTTATTTATTTCATTTTGAAATCCTTCTATTTTTAAATCATGAATTTGTTTTACTAACCCCTCACTTTGTTCTTCTTCTTCTTGTTGTGATTTTAGATAATTTTCTTTTAATTTTATATCGTTAAGTGAAAGATTAACCACATAAAAAGTAGCAGCCGTACCTAAGTAAGTTATCGTAACAAGAGATTTTTGTAATATTTGTTTTGCTTGTGACATAATATGAAAATATTATAATTATTTTGATTGCATCTAACCACTCCTGAAGTTTTAAGAAAGAAAAATATATTTGTAAAACAAAATGTTTTCAATAATCAGGAGCGACTATACTTTATTATAAGTATAGCCCAATGTCTAACCTCTTAAAGATATTTAAGAAGGTGAAGACCTATACTATCTTTGAAACACGTTTAATTTTGTAACCAACAAATCTATGCATTCTGCTGTTGTTGTTATTGTTGTTTTTGCAACTAAAAGAAATTATTAGAAAGAAATAAAACTACTTTATATTTTAATTCTATTTCATTTCTATGATATTCTATTCTTTTAAAAATAGAACAAAAAAACACAAAAAACAAAAAGAAACAAAACAAATAAATAAAAAAGAAACCAAACCAAACAACAAAAAACAAAATAAATAAATAACCCAAACCTCATTGGATTTAATCCTTTATCTCAGATTACCAACCCGCTCACCAATATTTATCATTCTCCCTCTAAATCAATTCCTGGCACAATTAGTATAACAATGACTCTCAAACAGAATTACGAGACACCCAGGTTTACAACCTTTATCTATTGTTTTGGTTTATCCTTATAAATGGCACAAATAGAGTAACCGCTACTCTATTACATAAATTTTGATAGTCCCCCTTTCTTCCCTCTTTATCTCTATTTAGGTAAATCCAGCTGAATTTAATTATTCAACTATAAGGTGGAGTACTAATTAATCCTCACTGGAATCTAGGGAGTTGCAATGACCCACGAGAAGGAGAACCAAGCCCTTTCTTTTCTATCTCTTTCTCTAAAAAGGATCTAAAGAGTTTGGGAGGGCTTAGATATACTTTCTAATTTAACCCACTTAATCATATTTCTGGAAATATCTTTAGGATATATGTAGCTGACTGGTCTGGGTGCACTTAACCCACACTAAACCCTTCCTCTGTTCTTTTCTCTACCTCTTTTAGGAGGGGTACTTAGAAAAATTTAAATAGCATCTTAAATTTATTGGAAGAGCCGAAAGAAGGAATTGAACCTTCATTTTACCGTCATGAATGGTAAGTTTTAACCTTTTAAACTATTTCAGCCTAATTTACTTTATTTAAATAAATTGAATCAAATAATAATAATATTTTAAATAATATCTTTGAATTTTAAGTTTATTTAACTTTGTAATAAACAATATTTAATTACTAAAATAATAAAATAATAAATAAAAAGAACCTAATAATAGAATAATACTTAATACTTTATAATATTGAGATTATTTAACCCGGAAATAGAAAAGGAGGAGAGTCATTAAATAAGAAGCTAGGGGAAAGGGAACAAGATTATATTATTTTTTTACGGTTTTTGTATTTGTACTAAATCATCCTTATTTTTAATAAAAAATTTCTAAAATAGGGGGGGTAATAATTCCTATTATTAGGGACAAATAAGAGTTAGATTATCTATAAAACTAATTAAGTAAGTCTTTTTTTAATTGTAAAAAAAAAATTAATAACAAAGTCAATTTATAGTATATACTTTATATTAGTATATTCTATATTATAAGGTATTAATTATTTAAAATACAATCATAAGTGCTCTCACTATTTACATTTATTATTCTCTTTGATATTAGATCTAAACTTAGACATTATAAGATCTTTAATAAAAAAAAAAGTTGGTAAAATCCTTTTCTTTTTTCTTTTTCTACCCTCCCCACACTTTATTAGAATAAGGGGAGTGAAGCAATGGGTAAGGAATTTATTAATAAAATCAAATATGAGAGTTTTTATACTGGATATTTCTAAATATTACTAAGTTATGATATAGGAGTTAGAATTAAAAAACTTTTATTTTTATAATAAATAATAACATACTTAAGTGTTAGATATATTTATTCTATTTCTATTTTTAGATAAAAATTTATATTAAAATATATTTAAAAGTTAAAATCTTCTGTTCTAGATTCATATTTTCCACAAAATTTGTTGTTGTTATTAATATATATTCTTAATTAACCTAGGACCTTCCTTAATTTTTATTTAATGAAATTAATAATTTATTAGATAGACCTTATCTATTCTCATGAATGAAAAGTCTAACACCTCTTAATTTAAGTAGGTAATAAAAATTACAGAATTAGATATCTTAACTCTTTTAATAGTACAAATTTGTAAACTATTAGTAAATATATAAAATATTTTATTTAAATATAGTTTAAATTTGAAATTAGGACTCTAGTTATTAAATTTGATTTTTTCTTACTAGATTATTTTTTATTTAGTTTTAAAAATAAAAACCGAATTGAGCAATTATCTTTAATATCAAAAGTATCAATTTGATAATTTAGACTTTAAAATAATGAATTTGTAAGCCTAAGAAGACTTGAACTTCTACTGATTCCTCATCAAGAAATTATTCTAACCATTAAATTATAGGCTTTAAGTTTTTATTTGTAATTTCTATAACTGAACTTATTTTAATAGGCAGCGAAGCAGTTAGATTATTTTTATTTTTTAAATATTATTTTCCTTAGGTAATTACAGAAAAGGTGATAATCTTCTTTATTTTAAATTGGTAAAAGTAAAAATAGGGAGCGTGTAATCTAATTTATTAGGTGAAAGGAATTATGTAATAAGAAATAACATTCACCTCATAACTTAACTTATTTCTTAACCACATATCCCTAAAGTTTAGGGTAGCTAAACCTTATTTATGATGAAAGGGGGAAGCGAGGATAGTGTTTGGTAAGGTCTGTCATTCAAAAAATTTTAATAACTTAAATAATTACGAGTAATCAGATTTGAACTGATGAGTCCTACTTGGAAGGTAGGAATTATAACCACTTAACTATACTCGTTAGAAATTAACTGTATTTACTTTGTTTATAATTAATTTTTATTTAATTATTTTTATTAAATATATAAGATACGAGCCCTTCCAGATTCGAACTGGGACACTCCTAATTGACAATTAGGTGCTCTACCTCTTAAGCTAAGGGCCCTTTATTAATATAACCTTAAGCCACCCCTCCTCTTATGTGGAAATGTTAGCGAGGATCAAATTAATTTAAGTGGTATTTATAATAAGCAGCAGCCTTCTATCTTATTTTTATTATTAGTTAATTAGAAGGTGTAAATAAAATACTTATTTAATCCTGCTTAAAAAATATAAGGAATTATTTAAATAGTAAAAATGAATGTTAATGTTTAATAGTACATATTGTTATAATTACTACTTCTTTTATTAAAAGTGAAAATTTATAAATTTTTAAGGGTTTATTTATATAACTCTTATTTTTTTACTTTACTTTATTAATATATATCCAGTATCCTTTTTAACACTCTTTGATTCTTATTTAATTACTCTTTGCTTAAATTTTGTGTGGTTAGGGAGGCAAGGTTAATTTAAAATATAAGATTTAAATATTAATAATAAATTGCTAAGTTAATAGTTAATTTACCTATTAGTATAAAATATTTTGGATACTAACAGAATTTAAAAATAAATATATAAATAAAGATTTTATTATTATCCTTCTGCTACTCAGCTGTTTAATTAATTAAATTTTTATTTATTTATAACTACTTATAATTTTATAATTTTAATTTGGTTTTCAAGAGTGAGGTGATTCGAACACCTACCAGTGATTTTGGAGATCGCCATACTAACCAATTAATACTACACTCTCTATTTTTAATATAAAATTTATATAATTAATTTTTAATTAATATAATTTCTTATTCTTTTTGTGTATTAAAAAAAAGAGTCATTTTGATAAATTTTTAATATTCTTATTTTATTTTTTACGAGTAAAGAGACTTGAACTCTTACAATTAAAAAATTATGAGTTCCTAAGACTCACCCGGCTACCAATTTCGGCATACTCGTTATAATTTGATCTTTAAATATATTCTCTGTTAGATATAATAATAAATTAGTAAATTAAATTAAATAATACAAAGATAAAATTAGTGCAGAGTTCTCATAAAAATATATAAGCTTATTTATTAGAGCCTTCTCCCCTTGCTTCGCTTTGGTTAGTGCGGTAAATTTAATTATTTTTATTCTATTTTATATTTATAAAAAATTAGTCAACTATTTTAATTAACTGAATACTCTCAATCTCAATATCAATCACCAGCTTCTTATTCTCCCGCTACTCCGCAGCTTATTTAATTCTCAATTAGTTTATAAATAAAATTTCCTAAATTACTAATCCGGATTAATAATTGAGTATAAAGGTATTTTAAGGTCACCTGCTTATTGGTTTATAATATATATATTGAAAAAGTAAAGGCCATAGAATTAAATATAAATTTAAAGTAAATAAGTCTGCTCCGCACACACTAAATTAAATTAGGTGGGTTGTTTGGCTAAGAAATTAAGAGCAACTAGTAAATAGAGAAGGTGAAATTTTAGTAGATCATAAAGGTAAATATAAAAACTTATATAAAATTTAAAATAAGGAGTAGAGTAATCGAAACTCTGTCTGTAAAGTGTAAATTTACTGCTAAACCACTCAGCTAACTCCTTTATAGATTGATTTAATTACATATAACCACTTCCTAACTAAGAAAAAGAAAAACAAAAAACAAAAAATAAAAAACAAAACCATTAGATTTAATATAAACTGAAGTGACTGAACTCCCCACATATAGAGGCGATAGTACTTACTTCTCTAGCTTAGCAACCCTAACGAAGTCACCTCTTAGGGAGGGGAACGAAGCAATCCTTTATTTTTAGAATTAATTTGTAATTTTTAGAATTAATTTAATTTTTTTTTAGAATTATCCGATTATTCCAAGGATTAGATTAATATTATAAGTCTTGGCTGATTTTATTATCTTTAACGAAGCAGTAATTCTTAAAAAAAATAGAAGGAAACATGGATGCAGTTAATTTTATTCAGAAGGGGGGTTAAATTCCGATTTTTTATTTTCCAGCAGCACTTTCCAGTACCACTACCCTGCTATGACTTTTGAAATGTTACTTAATTAAGTTAACTGATACTAATTAGCTTAACAAAGGTGTTTTTTAAATAAAAGACAAATTTACAATATAAAAATATTAAAAATAGCAACTAAACTACCCTTAATTTTAATCCTATAACAGATTAAATTTTAATAATATTTTGCAGATATTATTATTAAGTGTATGCCTTTGTTTAAGGTGTAATATCGTGGCAGTTTCCCTCAATTTAAGCTCCTTCCCAGCGACAGACAGTTAGTTCATCCCGAATTCCATCTTCACCGTTGCGTAGTGATCAACGATTACTCGAAATTCCTTCTTCATGTTACCGAGTTACAGGTAACAATCCGTTTATAATTTAATTATTTAACTTTCTTTAATGATTAGCTCTTCCTTATGACCCTATTATTTAAATTTTAATTAAAATATTAACTTTCCTCTTTATGAGAGGTAGTTCAAGGCTCTGGTTTTGCTTCACTTTGTAAAAGTTTTTGTAGCACGTCTATAGCCCAGTTCATGAGGATCATAACGACTTGTCTTAGCCCCAAATGAAAATATATAAAATTCATAAATTGTTAAGTATAAATTAACAACAGGGATTGCGTCCGTTAGCGGAGTTAACCTAACTTCTCAAAACACGGACTGACGACAGCCATGCAACACCTGTAAACGAATATTCTAATAAAATGTAATTAGAATACTACTCATTCCGCTACTAAGTTATAACTAACTTTGAAGACGGAATGGATATGCAAGAACTGGTAAGGTTTTACGCGTACTATCGTATTAAATAACATGCTCCACTTCGTTTGCTTCGAGACCGACTAATTTTTTTGGTTTCAGTTTTGCAACCGTACTCGCAAGGCGGAATGGTTATCGCGTTAGCATCGTTATCAGTTTTTATTAAAACTAACAAACCACCATTCATCGTTGACTGTGAGAGGTATCTGGGTATCTAGTTGGGATAGGTAGGTCTTCTCAAACTTTCCCCCCCTAAGAACCGTACGTGCGACTTTCATCGCATACGGCTCAAGCACTAATATATTAATCATATTTTACCTATAATTTGATTTTTTTACTTATTTTATACTAATTAAATTTATTTTCTACTTTATTCTATCCGAAGGAATCAAAGGTTACAATTCTTTATAAGATCTTATACAATACTATCATATTTGATAGCTAAACAATCCTGTTTCCTCTTTGTATTATTTGGGAGACTTTAGTTATTAACTATTAAAAACTATAAATATTTGTCTCCCTCCCCCCCTTTACATTTAGAAGTGGGGAATATGTTATAACTAACTTTATATTTTATGTTTACAATATTATTTGTAATAATTGTAAGATAACTTAACCATGGCAGCAAAGCAGCCTACTAACCTTTGATATTATAGAAATCAAATATTCCCTCGATTTTATTTTTTTCTTTTCTTTTTTAATAATTATAATATTCCGACCTTAAATTATACCTTAGATATCCCTATCTTGGGTACATTAGTTAATAAAGGATATTAGAAAAATATATTTAATTTTAAAATTATTTCATCTTCTACGTTAGCAAAAATTTAGATTAGGTATAACATATTTTAAATTAATAATTTTAGATCCGTTATTGTTCTTCTTATTCTTCTTCTTACCGCACCCCCCCCTTTCAATTAAAAAGTGGCTGGAGGTGAGTAATCACTTTATTTTTTTTAATAAACTTAATTATAATATAACCATTTTTATAGAATAAAATTTTATTAAGATTAATTATTAGCACCATTAGAAAGTGGGCACCCTTTCAGGTTAGACTATATAGCCCTATTCAATCGATTACAGATTGACTTTTGCTTTTTTCTAAATCCTATTACCTCTAACCATTACTTAACCTTACGATTAAGCTAGCAAATAGTTATTTTTTAAATGAAAATACTTGCAGATTATAGGCATTACCTTGTTCCTAATATTATATTATAGATTCCCTTAGGTTCTTACTTTACTGTATTAACTATTTGTTCGTCTTCCAGTAACTAGGACGATTACTGGTCTAATTAATAAGTTTTACTACATAAATTTGGTTTCCCTAACCCTAGGAATCAGCCTTCATTAAATTATTACATCTTAAATTCTTTATAAGAAAGTAATATTAAGGTGGATAACCTTTAATTAATTTTATCCCAAAGCTTCACACAATACCATTACTGGTTATTGCATGTTTAGGTTGGCTATTATCAGACGAAAGATAATGTACTTAAAGTACTATATAATATTAAGCTTTTCAAGTCGCACATCCTATTTCCTATTCTCACCTTCGTTTCTCAGCGTCAATCTTTAGTAGATAAAAGCTTTCACCTTTAGTATTCCCCTTAGTATCTATGGATATCATCCCTACTCTAAGTATTATTTGTCTTATCCTCTATTAGATTCTAGCTTTTATTGTATTTCTATGTAACTGATTAAATCAGAGCTATTTTACTTAGAAATAGTAAAAGCAGCCTACAAACCCTTTACGCCTGATTAAGACGATTAACGTTTGCGTTTCTGGTCTTACCGAGTCTTCTGGCACCAGTTTTGGACAACACTTATAGTAAGGTAATATCAGTTTTTTCCCTTACATTATCACAATTAACACATGTATGTTGCTTGTGATTTCAGTTAGCTAGTTCACTCTTGCGAGCATTGACTAATATTCTTGACTGCTGGTAGTTAAAACTACTTGGGGCATTTCATTCCCAATGTGGCCATTTGTTCTATCAAACTTGGCTTTTGATCGTAGGCTTGGTAGGCCTTTACCCTACCAACTACCTTTAAACAAAATAAATCGAATCTTATAGCAGAAACTTTCCTTTATTGATAATTAGCTAAATTACCTTTTTACTTTTCCTTATTTATACTTAACCTCCCTCCCTCTTAAATTGAATTTAAAATAGCCTCATAAGTTAACCTTACGAAGGAGTTAAAAACCCGAAGGAAGTTTTGTTTTTTCTAATAAGTATCCTTAACTCTTTCTTAAATAATTTTACTTACTTATCTTTCGATAAATAAAATAAATTTAGATTAAGATAAGATTGCAACCATAAATAGTAAAATGGTATTATTTTAGAAATAAAAATATCTCCGAATTAAGGAGACTATAAGGTATCTGATTTACTATACTCACCTTTACACCTTATTCTTATTGCTATTAGATTAAATTTAGCTACTATTTAGATATTTAACATATAACTTCTAAGAATAACGATTAGCATGTCTTAAAACTACTGAAAAACGTTCAATCAGAACCAAAATTAAATTCGTCCTGAGAATTAATCTCGTAAGTTAACCTTACGAAGACTTATTTTATTTGCTTTACACAATATTTACTAACTCTTTTAAAGAAATGGTTTTGAATTTTTAACTATCTTTTTAATTTTTTTTTTTATTTTTTTATATTTTAATATTTTTATTATATTTTTTTATTTTTTAAGCTTATTCGAATTGACTATGTTCCTATAATTATATTATATTTTTTTTTATTTTTAAAGGGTAAAATCAGAGAATCGAACTCTGAACATCGTCGCCACAAAACGTCATTTTACCTTTAAACTAATTTTACCTCTTTTAGTTTATATTTTTAGTTTTCCTGCTGCCCATAGTTACCTACTATTTTAATATCCGTGGTCTCCCTAATTACCAATTATCCTCTAGCTTCTTATTTAATTACCTCTAGCTAAGCAACCCCAACCTAACGAAGTATACCCTCCACTTTAATTAGGCTAATAAAAAAGGGATAGGGAGGATGAGTAGCTACGCCAGGGGATAGGTAAATCACAAGATAGTTAACTTACGAGAAGGCTGCTACAAAAAAAACTTATTACTATTTTAAAAACCTTAATCTTAAACCCTATCTCTTAAGTTCACTTACGGAGGCATCGTAATTAATATTTCTATTCTCATTGTTGTATAGAAGCACTTACTTATTCTCATTTTACTAAATAATTTTTCATAAAGAAAATCTGATGAAACAGCTTAATATTTACAATCTTAATTGAATTTAAGTTGCCTCTCCCCCTCTCCCCAAGGTTAGCATTACACAAGGGGGGGGGTAATTTATTAATGTAGTTTGTAAAAATATATAAAGTTTTAAAATTAATAAGTTAAATTAAAAAAAATATCTCCTACTTTTAATAATTTTATTTAATAAATTGAACAAAGAAAATATAAAGAATAGAATAAAATTTTAAGATATTAATTAAATAAAAAAGGGGGGGGGTTATTATAAAATTTTTTTAGTTTCTAAAGCAGTATCAAATAAAGTATTTTCAACTAATCCAATTAAAGGTACAATAATTAAGAACCAAGCAAAGTAGAAAGCAGTAGCTACTTGACCTATTTCTACAAATGGAGTTGTAGGGTGTTGAGAACCTATCCACATTAAGATAATAAAATCAACAACAAAGAACCAGAAAGCTAATTTCATAGCTGGTCTAAATTGATTTCCTCTAATTCTAGATACATCTGTAAAAGGTAAAATTAATAAAATTAATAATGAACCAAACATTGCAATTACTCCTATTAATTTATTAGGAATTGATCTTAAAATTGTATAAAAAGGTAATAGATCAGTTACATAAAATTATATTATTTGAATTTATCAGAATTTACTTTGTAAAGCATATTTTTATGCATAAATTTAGATATGTTGTGTCTTATCACATCCATGCTTTCTCCCCATATATAAATTCTTTCTCCTTTTTTATGTTTATGTATTGAACATTTCAAGCTATTTTCTCCAAACATATTTTCTAAGGAACTTTTTAAATTTAAAATATCTTGGTTGGAAAAACTATAAGTATTTAAATGTAAACCTTTATTTTGAAGAGAACCATCATCCATTATCCAATAAGCTAAACCTATAGGAGTAAGTAAATCTTGTATATTTGAAGGAACTATTTTAAAATTATCTGAATTATAAAAAATATTTTTGTAATAGTTAAAACATGGCAAAGATAATGTAGCAAAATTAACGGAACTATAACTATTCTTAGTTCTCTTATCTACAAATGATTTTGTTTTAAGTTTAAAATTTTTAGATAAGTAGGGTTTAAATAATTCTAATACGTGATTAAAATAGTTAATATGTTGTATTCTTAAACTACTTTGACCAAACATAAATCTAGAATTACCTGTTAAAGATCTTTTTTGAATATGTCCATCTCCTAGTAATAATCCAATAATAATTTCATTTAAAGGACTTTCAATAGTTAATTTGGATCTTTCAAGTTTTGATAATCTTTTTATAGTTATAGTTGATAAATTTTGTGAACATACTAAACTTGTGGAAGTTATCAGATCACATTAAATAATACATTTTTAATACCCATTATCTTTAAATAATGGCTGGACTATATCTTCATCCTTACTTTTTAGTTGCTTCCAGTAAGGAGCTTCACGTGTGGTCTATGAGGAATCTAATCAATTATTTTAAGAGATAATATTTGGTTTCCTGCTGATTGTCCATTGTTATATATTAAATCATTATAACTTTGTTTCTTTAAAGTAGATTAAGCTTTAGGAGTTTCCAGCATATAGTGAAGTTTATTATTCATAAGATTACTCTTATGCTTGGCATCTGTTAACATACCACTCAGGTACAATTGATACTGGTGTTACCATAGGATCTGCTGGAATATAATTATCTGAGTGTCCTAAAACATTTGGATAGAAGAATACTATAATAGAAAGAGCTAAGAAGAATGCAAATATTGTTACAAGATCTTTGAATATTAAGTAAGGATGAAATGCTATTCTATCCCCATTAGAAGCAACACCATTAGGATTATTAGATCCATGTTCATGAAGCAGATTATGAATCTACGCTAGGGCCTAGTTTATATAATATATCAGGGTGCATATGATCTTTTACCAGATATCTAATCAGAGGTAATTGGGCTTTAGTAATATATAAAATATATTGAGATTTCTCTTTATATTGAATATTTCTTGAAGCTTTAATAGAAAAATATTTTTCTAATACATCTATTAATAAATCTAGATCTTTAGAACTAAATGAATTTGTAGATATTTTGATTATACTTCCAGTAAAACATACTTCAACCATTATCCAATAAGCTAAACTAACTGGAATTAAGATATCGGCAATATTTTAAGTAATTATTTTAATTATATTATCATAAAAAGATTCATATAATTAATTAAAACAAGGAAGAGCTAAAGTAGAAAAACTAAGATTATGTCTAGATCTACCTGTTTTTGTATCTCTAATTGTTATTACTGAAGGTGGTGTATTTACAAATATTTTAAATAATTCATATAGATGTAATAAATAAGATGCATTTGTTGAACCTTGTCTAAATATAATTCTTACTTTAAATTTTGTGATAAATCTTATCATGTGTACTTCACCAAGAAGATGGAAGAAGAAGATTTACTACTAAGAATTGATGTAAGTAATCATCAAGTTTATAATTTTGTCTCTCAGCTTTATTCAATTTTTAACCCAATTACTTGTATTAGTATGGAAAGTTTAGCGGTTTACATTTTCCATTTCCCTATAGTTCGTATGCCATCAAGAAAAGATGGTTTAGTTTTGAACTATAACTAATTAATTCTTTCGAAATTAAACTGGACTATATCATCAACCTTTCTTATATAAAGGATGTCAAGCGTGTAGTCTCTGAGGATATTACTAAAGATTGTTATTAATCTAGTGTGTTTCCTGCTGATTGTCCATTGTATTATTCTTAAGATTTTGACTAAATAATCATCGGTTGGATTATTACTTAAAACTTTAGGAATTTCCAGCATATAGCTTGATGCTAATTATATTTAATTTAATATAAAGGCCCTTCATGAAGAGCAATTATGTGTGCTACTGCTAAAGCTGCTAATACAAAAGGTAATATATAATGTAGAGAGAAGAATCTATTTAATGTAGCATTACTTACACTAAAACCTCCCCATACAACATTTTTATTATCGATACTGCATTTAACAGTATCTTCTTATTATCACTAATAAGATTAGACTATGTCATCGACCATTTCTAACTTAAGTTGCAGACTTGTTTTATTAAGTTAAATTACTTAATGTGATTTTTAAAATTTATCTTTAATTAAGTAGACAATGTCGTTAGGCACTCGTGTCCGGATTATTGCTAGTGTGGCTCACCGATTAGTCGTTGAACGTTCATATATCTATATAACACTGATATATGCTTCGCTGCAAATTATCTCATTATCGTTAGAGATTTCTTTGCAATTCACCTAATTTGCGATTAAGCTGATAAGCTTAATGGAACTTATTTGTATCTAAAAAATATATTTATTTAAATTTGTTTTTAATTAAGGTAGTTTAAGATTACAATATCTAGGACTTTTTCGTATTTCATTAATCCATTTATTATATTGTATTAATTTATAACCTAGAAGAGGATGTAATCCTGAAAAAGAAAAGAATTCTACAACTTTTTGAATATCTTTAATTGAAGTAACAATAAATTTAGAAAAACCTCAACTATTTTCACCTTTTGTCTTAGTATTAAATACTATTTTAAAAGCCTCAAATAATAATAAATGTTCTCGTTGTCGTAATGAAAAGCATATATCTTTATTATTTTTAATAAAAAATGATCCTTCTGCCAGACTAAAACCAACTATCCAATTATAAAAAAATGGTAATTTAGAATAACCTTCTGCAGTTTGGGGTAATTTATTCTAAGCAGGAATTTCAGCAGGTAAATCAGAATATTTTTTAATTTCATTTTTTAAAATAAATATTGCTTTATCAAATTGTGCTCGTCTTGTTTCAATTAAGAAATATAATCTATGTTGAATCAATAGTGGAAAGATTAATACTTGTAAATCAGTTCTAGAAATAACTAATTTAACTATCTTTAGTTTAGAATTTCTTTCAACTCTACCTACTTTAAGTACATAATGAATATTATTAATTAAATCTAAATCTCTGATATTTAAAGATATAATAAGTTGTATTCTAATATAACCTTTTGGTGTTTTGGTGATAGATATATATCCATCACCATCTATTAAACCAATAAACATTGATAAAAAACTATGTGGAATATTAAGTGCTTGTTGTTTTTTATATTCGCTAATTAGTGTAGCTTTTCGTAGAGCTTTACTATTAACTTTGCCAACAACAGGTAAAATTTCACTTAAATAAATAAATATATTTTCTAGATCTCTAAATTCTACAATATCTTGTCCAAATACAGGAATAGCTGATAATAGATTAGTAATAACAGTTGCACCCCATAGACTCATTTGACCATATGGAAGAACATAACCCAAGAAAGCAGTAGCCATCATAAGGATTAAAATTATTACCCCAATAGACCAAAGTAAAACTCTAGGAGTTTTATATGAACTGTAATATAATCCTCTAGCAATATGCATATATACAAAGATGAAAAAGAAAGATGCTACATTAGCATGTGTATATCTAATAATCCATCCATTATTAACATCTCTCATAATCATTTTGTTATAAACACTTATACTTAATTTAAAAATAGTTTTTAATAATTAATAGCTTCAATAGCAGAAGCATAAGAAGTATAAAGGTTTTAAGATAATAGTACTCCGTTGTCAGAAATAAAAATAGTACTTCGTTTAACTTTAGTTGTTAAAGCTTTGGTTAATTAAACTTGTAACTTATAGGGTTGAAGTATTAAAGATAAATTCTAATTCTAATACTTTTTTATTTAAATTAAACTAGGAACTAGTTTTGGAGTAAGGTTTATACTATATCTCCCAGTTTTTACTAATGAGTTGCGAAGCTACTGATAATATGAGTTTCTACCTTTTTATAAATAGAAGTAACCTAGTTTATTAAGGTGAAGTACGATAGACCCTAAGTAAAATTTTATTAAGAATTTCGAGTTTTAAATGGCATATCTAATAAGAAGAATAATAAATAATCGTATAATGTTTCAATATTAACAATATATATTATTGATACAGCAGCGAAACAGACCTTTATTAAAATTAATAATTAAATTAGGAGTTAAAGAATTTAGAGTAAATTTTAAACCTTTAGGTATTGATTTAAAATAGTTAGCTTTAGATTCTAGTATAATTAAGCTTCTATTATTTGAATCATCTTTTAACTTACCCCCCTTAAATAATCAGGTAGGGGAGAATGTTAAAATTTAAAATCCAAAAGTACCTTCTGCTTAAATAAAACCTAATAACCAAAAAAAAAGATTTATATTAATTTTAGTTATTAAATCTTGATTAAACTCAGTTCTACCTTAGTTCTATTTAGCCAAAATAAAAATTTCAACCAGGTTTTCTAATAGGTATAAAAATAATCGTGAAGTTTGTATTCAGAAAGTCAGAATTCTAAACATTACTCTTAAATATTGGCTATCTAATAAAATTTGGCTTCTTCGCGACCTTCTTCGACAATTAATCCTGTTAACAATCTATAAAAATTGTTATTTATTCTATGATTATTTTGCTGCTTATTATGCTCCTGCTTCTTATTATCTAGATCCTCATAAGCTTTTTTTTTTTTAATTAAATAAATCATAAAATTTTGGCCTTCAACTCTGCCTTTTTTACTTCTAGTGTTATCAACCACTTTCAAGATTGATCGGACTATATAATAACTTAATTAGTATAATTTTTATATATTAAAAAAAGATCTTCGCGTGTAGTCTCTGAGGAACCTACTTTAAATTTTATTTATATTTAAAAATTTTATTTATATTTAAAAATTTATAAGGTTTCCTGCTGATTATCCAATCTTTTGGATTTTTCTTATATTTAAAATATAAGTACCTTAAACTATAAGGATTTTCCAGCATATAGCGAAGTTTAAAGAACACATTATAAAGAGAAATGTTCTACACTATTAAAAGCTAAATCCACATTAGGTGTATAATGCATTGCTAAAAAAGCTCCTGTTAATATTTGTATTCCTAAACATGCACCTAATAAAGATCCGAAATTCCATAAATAACTAATATTAGCAGGTTCAGGTGAATCTACTAAGTAAGAATTTAAGATTCTAAGTAATACGTGAGTTTTTAATAATCTCATATTTTGATTTTTTTAATTTATTTAAATTTATAATTTAATCATTTTAATTTATAATTCTTATTAAGGTTTAAGATAAATTAAGAGAATAATATTATATTTTGCCTAGTAATTAAACTATCGTAAACATTTATTAAATAAAATGACTGATAGTTGATTAAGAATAAATAAATTAATACAGTTTTATAACATTCCCCTAATTAAGCTTACCTAAACCTCACCGCACCTACATTCCTTGCTTAGCTACCACCAAATTACCTTAACGAAGTCACCCCTCACCCATTAAAGGTAAGGATTAGGACTGGGGAGGGAGCTGATTAATATAGGAGGGGGGGAGAGGGTATAAGTGTAGGGTGAGGAGCGAAGCTACTCCTTATTTTAAATTAACTTAAATTATAAGAGGAGTAGGATAATTAAAACTTCGACAGTCAAATTCGAGGTAAGGGTTTATTTTATATATAAAAACCTATTTTAGTATAAAAAGATTTTTATTTGTATCAAATAGGATAAATTTTAGATTTTTACTAAAATTTCATTTTTAATTACTTAATTATTATCAATTTATGACTTAAAAAATATTTTTTTTTAATATTAAGTTAAATTTAATCCAAGTTAGGATTAAGACACTATAACCAACTTTATTTGATAATTGATATTTTTAAAATAAAAATTAAGCCTAAGAAGAATTGAACTTCTACTGATTCCTTATCAAGAAATTATTCTAACCATTAAATTATAGGCTTTAAGTTTTTATTTGTAATTTTTAATATTTTTTATAACTCAACTTCTTTTAATAGAAAATTTTTCTATATATTTTTATTTTTAAATTAAATAATCTTGTCTCCCTTTCTAGAATAAAAAGATGAAGTATTATTACTTAAAAAGTAAAATAGGAAGTGTGTGACATATTAAGTTGCGAAACTAATATTTATATAATTATATTTACTTTTCACAATTTATTATAATTTAATTATTTTAGTAGATATATAAGTTACGAACCCTTAAAAATTTTCAATGAGAACTCCTTAAATAATCATTAGATACTCTACATATTAAGCTAAGAACCTTTTATTAATAGAATCTAATATAAAGATTCTATCTACTACCCAAATAATATTTATTCTATAACTAGAAATTATGTCAATAAGATAATTACTTAATTAAACTTATAGAAGATAAGGATTTATTAAAATAGTAAAAAGGATTGTGAAAAGTATAATAGGATATATTTTTATTAATATAATAATAATTTTATTCATATAAAAATATACCTTATCTTGTTATAATCAATCCCTCCTAAAGAAAGGACTCACTTACCACATTCATCTTGGAGGGAAAGGGACTATTTATAATTAGATATTTATAAGTTAAATTTAATAATTATAAACTAAGTAATATAGGCCAAGTAGAAGGAATCACTAAATGAAAAGGGGAAATATTAAAATTTAGTAATATAATTTGTCAATATTAAATTAATAATAAATACTGATATCAAGGTCTCATATCCTTTTTATATAATAATAATTGTGACTCGATAAATAGAATATTTCTTAATAAAAAGGATTGAATTAAAACATTACCTAACAAGGAAAGAGAATATGCTTTATCTTGATTACTTAAACTAGAGTTATCTACTCTAGTTCTAAGGCTATATTCATAATTTATTGATAACTTTTACTAGTCCTTAGGAGTGGACCACTTTTATTGTTTTGATTTATTTTAGATTAGACTTTATTTAATAGAATTTGATCCCTTATATAAAATAGGCAAAATTTTTAAAACATAATTTAGAAGATATTTGTTTACGTTCTTTTTTTTAGTAAATTTATCTCCTTATGTTAATGGATAAATTGATTTGATTGAACGGGTTTAAAGTTTTATTAAAATTAGTTGTCCTTCTTCTAATTTTTCTATCTTAAAATTTTAAATTAAATTCTTAATGCCTTAGTAAGGTAGAATTTAGATAATTTATAACAGATGAGGGGGGATATTGTATATGAATTATTTTAGAAAAGATTTAATTTTTCTCCATATGTTTAGAAATATGGATATAAAATAATAATTATTACAATTTATCTCGTAAGTTAACTTACGAAGATTATTATATTTCTAATATTATATCCTAAAATAAACCCCAAAGGGAAGGGGGATATACGATAAATAATAATAAAATACTTGATTTATTTTTGTTTTAAATAATTATAAACTAAAACATAATCGTCTATATTATTAGTCAATTCTGAGGTTATCCAAATATTAAATAAAAGCATTCAAAATAAAAAAAAAGAATTAATTATAATCAAAATAACTAAATATTTCTTAGATAAAAAATTATACTTATTTACTATTTTTTCTAAGAAATCAACTATATCCTTTTTAAATTTTAATTTATCGCTGAAAATTTTATTTACTAATAAGATAATCAAATTTGAATTTTTATTAAATATTATTAGATTAAATAACAAAATTATAATTATAATAATTACAAATAAAATTAAGATATTAAATGTTAATATATTTGATAATAAGGTTTCTAAAGGACTAATATCTAATTGATTAATTTCTCCAGATTCTAATGGACATTTAACAGATTTGTCTATTATTTCTTTAACTATTTCTGAATTATCCTGGTTATTATCTTTAACTTTATCTATTATTTCATTATTTATGAAATTATCTTTCACTTCTGAATTATTTGTATATTTATTTACACTATGCAAACTTGTTTTAACTAAACCTGCTGTAGCTATACCTAGAGCAGCTATTTGTAAAGGAGGCAACCCACTAGTACTTTTTATAATAGCAGATCCTAGAGATCCTCCTGCAGCTGCAGCACCTAAATTAGGAATAGCTTTTATAATAGCATTTGTAGCAGTAACTAAAGCACTTTCACTAACTTTATCCTGTAACTCATAAACATTATTATTATTACTATCTTGATTTTTATTTATTGAAAACATGTTCTTATTTGAATTAGAATCAGAATTAGAATTAGAACTAGAATCAGAAGAGGTATTAAAATTAGAACCATAAAATTCATCAGTAGGATCACAATAAATTATATTAAATATATCAAAATATATAAAAAAAAATAAAATATAACATAAAATCATAAGAAATAAAGTATTTAACAAAAACAATTGTAAAATTTCAATTAGTTTATTTTTAGATAAATTAAAATTATCTAAAATCAAATTAGAATTAAAATAAGATAATAAAAAAAATATAATACTAATAAACCCACCATCTACAACAATTAGTTCATAAAATAAAAAAATAAAAAATAATATGCATATAACATATAAGAAATTAATTAAAAAGGATTTAATTTTAGATTTATGATTTGAATTATTAGAAATTAAATGGATATTTAATAAAATAAAATCATCAGTTAGGTCTAAAAAAGGTGAACCTGAAATATCATTTGTTAGATAAGTAAAAATAAATGACAGGTTGAATAAATTGCTATATATATCTATAACAGATCCAATTCACTGAATATAAACTTCTATGTTAATTGAGAAGTTAGTTATATAAAAAATTATAGCCATTATCCCTATAAAAATAAAAATATGGTAAAATAAATGAATTAATGTAATTAGGATAATACCTAATCGATTTAGAATTTGTAATTTGTTCATCATTACTCTTTTAGTATAAAATTTTTTTATTTTTTAATATGAAGGGAAAATTAAAAATAAATTATTCAATTTCATAATATGGATTAAAATTATTATTTTCAGCTAAAACATTTAATTTATATTTATATCCGATCAATTTTATTAAGTTTCTAGGAATAGTTTAAGGATTATTCGAATTAGAAAATTTCTAATTTATAAATAAAATTCTTTATTATATAGTAGTTTTAAGTAAGTTAATTTATTGGATATTTTTGTAGTATTCGATAATGTTAGGCTACCTCCCCTAGTGTAGCAAACCCCTAATCCTCTTCTCTTAAAACAAGGGGGGGGGGTTATCTATACTATAACTTAAATAGTGGATATATCCAAACGTAGCATAAATAATTAAAATAATAACAAAATTATTAGAACAAAAGCTACTTTTTTAAATTTAAAATTTTGTTTTATAAAATACGAGTCGAAGATTTTAGGAAATAATTTTAATAATAAAATCTCAATCTTATCTACATTAACCTTATATAATATAAAGTAATATAATAATAATAAGATAAAAAACATTTAAAAGCTTTGAAAAAAAAATTGATTTAGTTTTAGTATGTCTAATAATTTGTTTCTAGTTAATTTACCATTTCAGTTAGAGTAATTTAATGGGGATATTTTTACGACCTTTTCCGACAGATATTGTAAGATTGTAGAATAGAATGGCAATGGCTATGTCTGCATAACATAAAATGAGACCTCAAGCTAAAGTAGCTGCCTTACCAGCAGTGATTGGATCTTTTTTTTTACCAACTTTGCAGCTGAGGATATAGCGGTTGTCATTATCACACCATCCTTTATTTTTCGGCTTGAACATAAAGTGAAGATTGTGAAGCCAAAGCTTTATTAACTGTATTAAAATTGGCTGTACTAGAAGTAGAAAGATTCTTTTCATTATTAGGTTCCGTTCCTAATCTAGAATGATTTATTTGAGTGGTTGTACTACTACTATTTATATTTGTATTATTTGTATTATAAAATATACCTAATTAATTGCCTAATAAATTAAAACTAATATCTCAAATTTATAACTAAGAAAGTAAAGGATACTTACAACTTTAACACTTCTTCTCCTATTTTTATTTATACTATTCTATTCTATCATAGGAGAGTTGAGGTAGTTTAGATAATTATATTCAGTCGAGGGCTTCGCTACATAACAATATTACTATCTAGATGTGACTTCTACCCAAGAGTTTAAGGTTTAGTTAAGGGATTTTAAACTAAAAAGGGAGGGAAGAGGGGAGAGGTAATAGTTGTGGGGGGATGTGGGGGGGGGGATATCTAATTAAAATAATAAAATTAAAAATAATTAAATAATTAATAAGGAGAAATATCGAAAGCCACTAAGATACTAGGAACAAGTATAATAAATGCCACAGCCACCGGTAAAAGATTTAACCAACATAAATCTATTAATTGGTCATATCTTAATCTAGGTAAAGTCGCTCTAAACCATACAAATAAGAAACAGAATATACAAGTTTTCAACCCTAAAAATATAGATTGAAGATTAATTAAAGAATCATTTACAAATAATTCAGGCATGTTATATCCACCTAAGAAAAATATAGCTGTAATACAACTAAATAATACAATAGAGGAATATTCTCCAAGGAAGAAGAATACAAATGGAACTGAAGAATGTTCAGTAAAGAATCCCGCTACTAATTCAGATTCAGCCTCTTGTAAATCGAAAGGAGTTCTAGAAGTTTCAGCCAGAATAGCAATGAAATAAAATAAGAATACAGGTAATAACGGAACAATAAACCAAATTGCTTGTTGAGTTTCAATAATAGTAGTTAAATTTAAGGAACCTGTTAATAAAATAATAATAAGTACAGCAGAACTTAAAATTAATTCATAGGAAATCATAGCTGCTGTAGATCTAAGGGATCCTAAAAAAGCATATTTAGAATTAGCGGACCAACCTGCTAATAATACTCCATATACACCTAAAGAAGACAAAGCTAAAGTATATAAAATACCTAATGATAAATCAGATATAGCTAATCCTTGTCCAAAAGGAATTATACCCCATCCTAATAAACTGAATACTAATGTAGATACAGGTGCTAAATAAAATAGTACTTTATTAGATTGAGAAGGAATTACAGTTTCTTTAAGAATTAGTTTTAAAGCATCCGCAAAAGGTTGTAAAATACCATAATAACCTACTGTATTTGGTCCCACTCTTCTTTGATGTGCTGCTAATTGTTTTCTTTCTATAATAGTCATAAAAGCTACAGCTAATAAAACAGGAAGAATAACACATAAAACATCTATTAAATTAATAATTACACCTACAATTGAGGACATTAAATTCTGAATTAACATTTATTGTTAAAATAATGAGTGAATATAAATATTTTCATTATATTTTGAATATTATTAAGAATAAATCAAATAAAATTAAATATAATAGTATATATTATTTAATTTGAAGAAATATTTGACATCAAATAGTAATGAAAATAACTGTACTTAAATTTGATACAGTCTTGAAATAAAATCAAATGAATCTATGTTTAACTATTTTGAAATTTTTTTACTTTAAAAATACTTTAATATTTAACTAAAAACTTTAATAAAATAAATTAAAGTTTTGTTTTTTAAAAAGTTATTAAATTTTAAATTTTATTTATTTTTATATTGTATTTATAATGTATAAGTATACTAGAAAATACTGCAAACTATCAGGCAGCTATATTACTTTTAATTTTTAAATAACAATAATTTATTGACACTATAACCAACTTTATTTGATATTTGTTTAAATTGAATTTGTAAGCCTAAGAAGACTTGAACTTCTACTGATTCCTCATCAAGAAATTATTCTAACCATTAAATTATAGGCTTTAAGTTTTTATTTGTAATTTTGTATAACTGAACTTCTTTTAATAGAAAATTTTCTATAACTAAATTAATTAGTATAAATCTAAATAAAGTTCTCTTTTGGACTCGAACCAAAATTAACACTTTAGAAGAATGTAGTTCTAACCGATTGAACTAAGAGAACCAATATTCATTTAAACTTAAATTATATTTTTAAAGTTAATTATAATTTTTAAAAAAAATATACTTAATTTTAATTCTTTAACTAATCATTAACTCTTTTAGGCTAGTTATCTTTAGATTTAAATTAATAAATAAATTAAATAAATTAGCTAATTTCGAGGAATCTTATTAATATAATGATTTAAAGGGATTTATGTTAAAACTAATATTCAAATTTGTTACTTCTTCTTTTTCAATAACGAAAAATATTTTTTCTTTCTCACTATTTATGTTATTAAAATTTATTCTATCTAGAATTATTGACTAAATAAATTTTCTTTATTTTCAATTAGTAATTTTATAATTAGTAAAGTTACTAATTTAGTTAAATATTTAACAACAAATGTTATTAAAGATAAATTAACTTTATGGCAACTTATTAAACTATTATGGAATCTTAGAAATAATAAATATATAAAATTTATCAAAATATTATCTATGATGTTTAGTGATTTATTCTCAGTGATTACTTTAGGAATTTGGATTGATATTCAAATTATTAATTACTTACTTTACTTTGTTTCATTATTTACTACTTATTGTTCAATGATATGGAATTTGTTTAAAGATTATTTCTTCAATTTTAAACAAGAGATTATAACAATAAATTCATCAATAGAAGTTACTAAAGATCTTAAAGAAATTAATGATCATAAAATTGAAATTAAATCTAAAAATCTTAGAAATAAAATACAAGAACAATATTCTCAAATAGAAGATAGAGTCTCTTCTTCTTCTTCTTTAAGAAAAACTTATAAAGATGTTGATCTTTCCACTTCAGATTCATTAAATAATAATAGTTATTTAGATAAAGCTAAAGAATTAATTAAAGATCCATATGTTCAAATTGCATTAGGAGTAATATTAGTTATTGCTACTGGTACATTAGTTTGTTATTATTAGGAAAATATTATGGATTGGATTAAAAAAGGATACGGTTGAAAGGGTTTTAAAAAGGTTAAATTAAAGATTATACCTAAGTAATTCCAGATTGTAGGTAAAGATATCGAGTTAGGGAATTTTGTTTGTTTGGTTGTTTTAGGGATTATTTGTTTATTTAATTTGGTATTTGTTTTTTAGTTTGTTTAATTTGTGTTTATCAATTAAGTTGAGGATTTTATTTTTATTAATCTGAAGTAATAATCCAATTTAATGAAGAATTTTAGATTTATTCTAACAGGTAAATATTTATTTCCAGAAATATTTTTTCTAGGGTTAACTTTGATAGTAGTTTCTAAAGATTCTTTTTATTTTACTTAAATCGTGGTATGGGTAGTAATCTTAGAGTAACTAAAATAAGTAAGATTACAACAAATCCTGTTAACCTGAAGCCCATATCATAAATTTATGAAACTGCGGATTATTAATAAGAATATGTCTGAACAAGATAAAATTATAAGGAATAAAATAAAACTAACAGATTTGCATAAATCATAAGTAATAAAACACTAATCATCAGAAAGAAAATTAAGATTAAATAATATCTTTGTAATTTTTTCCTTAATTTTATAAATATTGCTAATCTAGGTAATTTCTCTTCTAATTTAAAATAATCTATTAAAAATTCACCAAATAATATAAATATAATATTGAATAAATTATATAAGACAAAGATTCCAACTAATAAATGAGCTAAAGCACCTAATTGTTCATAACTTAAAGTCGACAACATATTCAACCAATTATTATATAAATTTAATAATAATTCAAATAAATTATTATCTCCTAAAAATTTCTCTACTTGATCATTTAATAGTTTATTTATATCTTCAACTATTTTTACAATATTTTCACCTTGTTTATTTAAATTATCTAAACCAGAATTTAAATTTTCCCCAGTTGTATTAGACTCATTGGTTTTATTTTTTAATAATTCAATTTGTTCTTTATATTTAATATATGAACTTTCTAAATTATTTTTGAAATTTTCAAATTTTAATTTACTTATTTCATCTTGAAATCTTTCTATTTTTAGTTCATGAATTTGTTTTACTAACTCATCATTTTGTTCTTCTTCTTCTTGTTGTGATTTTAGAGAATTTTCCTTTAGTTTAGTATCTTGAATAGACAGAGCAAAACCATATAAGGTAGCACCAGTAGCTAAGTAAGTCGTAAAATTAAGAGATTTTTGTAATATTTGTTTTATTTGTGACATCTTTTTTTTTATGTTTCTTATTCTCTGATATTTATCAAAATTGTTAGCAACAGCAATTATAAACTATAACAAAGAAGGAAAGCCTCAAGACATAATAAAAATTTTATGCTATAAACAAAGTAGTTATAACTCTTACCCTTTTAGAATTAAATAAAACTAATTTAATTTAAGTCTATATCATTCTATTCTTTTAGATAAAGGCTTTAAAGATCTCATAAATAACTAAGATAAATTTGTTTTTCTTAATTTATTATTATGTCGTGGTTCTTATTTTCAGTTTTGAAAATTTCTCTCCAAAAGGAACTTTTTTTATATAAAAATTTATTTGATCCCATAGAAATGATATAAATTTTTTACAAAATGGCTCATTCTACTACTACTACTACTACTATAAATCAAAATATAGAAAATAATTTTGATTATCCAAAAGGAATACCTTAATTATGGGATGAAGCAGAGGAAGATTTATTAGATTCTACAATTAATCCTCAATTACCTGAATATAAATTAGATCATAATAATGAAGAAGATATTTTAAATTTATTACAAAATAATTATAATTAAAAATTTATTTGATTATAATCTTATAGATTTCTCAGATAATAATTCCTTTTCAGTTGTAAATGATTACTCAGATACTAATTCAATTTCATCTTTATTGGTTGACGAAACTTTTAATAAAAATTTGCACAACAGATATTCAGAATTATTTAGTTTACAAGATAATAATTCAATATCTGATTCAAGTAATGTATCTTCTTTTGATATTATATTTGATGTATTTGATAGATCAGATACTATTTCTCCATCAATCCAAAGTGAATCAACAAATGAAGAAATATTAAATCCTAATAGTAATACTATAGATATAAATAACTTGGATATAACTGATTTTGATTTAGAAAGCCAAATTTTTTTAAATATATTTTTAGAATCAACTGATAATATTGTGCTAAATATATATATTGAAGAATTAATAGGAATATTTTAATCCTTTTCAATAACTTAGGTTCTTAAAGGATAATGGTATATCATAAAAATAATCCATTTAATCCTGATTAGGCTGATAGTAATTTTAGATATTTCTCACCAGATTAATTTTATTATAACAGATTAATATTAGTATATCCCCTTCTAATTATGTCACATATGAATTATTATTATTAAGATATTAAAGGTAAACGTATAAAAATATTATAGAGCTAAGAAGGAATTGAACCTTAAAGAGAAAGACTTTGCAGGTCTACTACAGAACCATCTGTAAACTTAGCCCTTTTAATTTTATAATTAAATATTTAATTAGAAACCAAAGTACTACACTACCTTAAATAGAAAAATTAAAATTTTATATTTAAATATATGAATGAAATTTTTAGGTCTTTTATATCTTTAACAGGATAAAACTTATGGTTTTAATTAAAAAAATTTCTTTTTAAAGCAGAACAATTAACTCTACCTCTCCAACACAGTAGCCATTCGTACTGATTATTAACTAGAATTTTAATTCATTTTGGAGTGAAAATTTATTTTTATCCTTACCCTGAATTCTAGCCGGCAGTTTAAATTTTTAAATATTTTTAATAATGAAAAGAATATATTTAAATCAATTTAACTCTTTTAATTAAAATTGTTTATATAAATAAATTATAAAATAAAAACTTAAATTATACTTCAAATAAAGTAAGCTACGCAGCTCAATAGTTAAATTTATAAATTTAATTAAAAAGATTATCTAGTAAAAAATAAAAAATTATAAACAAAATAAAGCAATATAGTTAATAAAACAACTATACTAATAACATAGTTTTAACATTAATAATTCTAATATTCTATTTTGCTGCTATACCTAAACAAATTTTACAGTAAGAATAGTATTTTAGTAGTAATATTTGATTAACTATGATTTTGAGAACTAGTGACCTAGATTTAAATTAAATAGTGGTTTTTTTATATTCTTTTAAAATAATTTAATCTAAGAGTTATACTCCATTTGGTACTAGAATAAAGCTAAGCACTAATTGAACTAAATTAAAAATAAATATTTACAACCTTTAACATCAAGTTTCTTTATAAATTAGTACTGCTAAACTAAATACTTTGCAGTACGTACATTTGCAGCCTATCTAGAAATGTTCTATTTCTTAATTAATGGTTTTAGACTCTATTATTAAAAATTTTTTTTAAGAAGAGATCCATTTTATTAGTATCTAGGGGTTAGATTCTTGCTTGAGAGACATTCAGCACTTATCTATTATGTTTGTGGCTACCCAACTATGCTTTCCTATTTGTTACCTTTTTCTCATTGTTTAGGAGTAAAAACTTTTTGCAAGAAAGTTAAAAAGGATTTTCCCTATACCTCTTTTAAGATAATATAAGTCCCTTACAAATAATACAAACAATTGGTGCACTAGAGAAACACAGCCTATTGGTCCTTTCGTACTAGAAGGTCTGCCCCTTTTTACTACTTGTTCCTCCAGAAGATAGGGACCATACTGACTCACGTCGTATTAACAATTGTGTTATCGTAATGACATTTAATCACTACTTCAATAACTCACGCTATTGTTCAGACTATGTCATCATTCATATCCATTTACTGATTAGAATGTTGGATGTTCGTGTCAGGATTATTGTTAGTGATACTCACCTGTTAGTCGTTGAACCTTCGTGAAATATATAATTATACAATTATTCACTCTTTCACGCTTGGCTGCAAATTAACTGTATTAAACAGTACTCCTTGCAATTTACCCAATTTTCATCTAAATAATTAGATGGGGCTTATTTTCAATATATTTTATAATTATAAGCCAATTCTATATAACATAGAAGGATTAAATGTGGACTAACTATATAATAATTTAGAATTATTAGCTTCTATAGTTAAATTATATTGATCTTTTCTATCTAGAAGTACTGCAGTATATATATTTAATTTAGTTTTAATACTTGTAGCTAGTTGTTCAACTTCTACTTTAGAGTAACTATTTGTATATATTCTAACTCTATTTCTACCTTTATCTAAATTTCCATCTCCTTGAATTAAATAAGCTAAAACTATTGGATCCATCAAATCAATTATATTTTCTGGTACTATTTTAGTATATTTGTTTGTTTCAGGATTTAATCTATAAAACATATCATGATATGAATTAAATATATTTAGAGATCTAGTTTTAAGTATATAATTAATATAAACTTTATTTAGACCTTTAACTTCTAAAGATTTTACAGGATTACTCATATAATCTTTAAATAATTAACCAATATGAAATGCTAATTCTTTATATTTTCCTCCTAAACTTATTTCAAATCTTTATTCGCGGTTAGAGAAGATTTATATAATCCACCATCACTTAACATTATTCCAATTAAAATAGAAGGTAATTCTACTGGTAATAGATTTATAATTTTGTTAATATTTATATTGTTGTTATTAAACCCAACTCACGTACCCTTTTAATCGGCGAACAGCCGAACCCTTCCAAGCTTCTTCCCCCGGAGGATAGGATGAGTCGACATCGCATTTATTACTTTATTTTCTTAATTGAAAATTAAAATATATTATTATTGAAGCTAACTTTCCCACCACCCTAAATCCTAGTTGGATTGTGGATAAATCAGAAAAAGAAAAATATATTTTTAAAGAAAAGTAATATTCTTAACTATTAAGTTAAGTTTAGACTATATCTTCAACCAGCATAAAGAATACAATTTATTTAGCTCCTGGTTGTTGGCATGTAGTCGTTGAAGTGTTATAATTTATACAGTTGCTATATCCTAAATTTATAACTTACCTGCTGATTACCCATTCTTTAAAAAATTAAAATTTTTTTAAATTACTTATATTTATATTTTGTTTCTAAGACCAAGTATTTAAAGTTTTGTTTTAAAATATAGGGTTTCCAGCATATAGCCAATTTCTAAATTAATATTGCTATTAAGATCCCCCAATGTCAATTATATCCTTAATTTAAGTATCCTCAAGGTGCCAATCAGCCGAGACAATGTGTACTCTCGTCGGCTATCAGCCTGTTATCCCTAGCGTAACTTTTATCAATTGATCCCCGTCTATTCCATTCTATAGCGAGGGGTCACTATGCCCTACTTACGTATCTGTGCGACTTTTAAGTCTTTCAGTTAAGCATGCTTTCCGTCATTGAACTCTGCACAACCCTTCACTGGTTGATTGATCTCCATTCAATTTCTAGCTATACCTTATAAAAATTTTTTATATAAATGACTTTATCTTATTCTTTCTTAAGCCTGCCTTTTTACCTTTAAAGGTAAATTGAAAGAGAAAGTAAAGACAAAGTGTTTTTTTGTAATTAAATTTTGTTACTTTCTGTTATTTGTTTTAATATCTTATTTTCATTATTAAGAATAAGAAAACATAAGATATTTTTATAAAAATGAAATATTTGGATGTACTTTGCTACTCTATTAAAGACGACCGCCCCAGTCAAACTGCCAATTAGTCAACTCTCCCTTTGATAAATCCAAAATTCTTCTATTATTCTAAAATTAAAAAAATAGAATTAAATAATGGTGTATAAGGTAAACACAAACCCAACTTAGATTATAAGGTTTCCACTATATGTCTTTCGACTTGCCTATTCACTATTAATTAAAGTTGTTCTAGATTCATGTGATAACTAACTACAGTAAAGCTGCATAGGGTCTTCCCGTCCCACTGGAGGTAACGCGCATCTGCACGCGTAATTCAATTTCACTGAGCAAGTTGTAGAGACAGTGAGGCCATCGTTACATTATTGATACCGGACCACATTTAATGGCCAATTTATTTTGCTACCTTAGGCAATAATCTGTAATATTTCTAAAACAGTTGGACTATATCATCAAATAACTATCATTATTTGCTCAATTATCTAGTCTCTGAGGGCTAAAAATTCAATTTAAATAGGGGGATTAAATTTTATTTATTGAAGTTACAAGAGATTGTTTATTAAAATAAGTATGTTTATCTTCTATTATTTCAAGTATTTCAGATAATTCTCTTTTTCTACCCTTACCTTTACCTGTTAATTTATATGATAATCTTACTAATTCTATTAATGTTTCCTTATTTCTTTGTTTTCCTTCTGAGGATTGTATAATAACTTCTTTAAATATAGAATATTCTTCCATTTTACAAGAAAACGGACACAAGTAAGTTTCTAAAAAAGGTAAAACTAATTTAATTATTTGTTTATAACCTTTCAAAGTGTAAACATAAATATCCGGAGAACCTGATTTTTGGACTATAGATCCAGCATTAAAAAGTTCTTTGTATGAATTTAATATGTTTAATCCATTTTTGTGTTGAGTTACATTGAAAATAGGTTGAATATTAATTCCATATTTAAAATCTTTGTGGATTGTAACTGATACGGACATAGATCCTTCTCCTTCTACAAAACCACCTAAGAAATAAAGATAATTTATATTTTGGATATCTCTTTTTAACATTGTTATGAATTTAATTCATTTTTGATAGTGTCTAACATATTAAAAATTTTAAGAAAGAAAAATAAAAATATATTTATAAAAAAAATTTTTTTAAGTTTTTAATACTCTTTTAGACACTGTTAGATATCAAAATACTTATTTAAATTGAATTTAATATTCCCTGCTGATTTTTCCTTGTTATATCTTTAAGATTTTAAATTTAAACTTAACTTTTCAAAGTACTTAAAACTTTAGAAGGTTCCAGCATATCATCGAGTTTAGTGAGGACCCGTAGGTTTTTGTTAATCCTCATGATTAAGACCGCTATTAACCAGATTTTCAATTAGTCACAGTTTCCCATGACCGCTTTTATATTAATGGCATTGGGCAAATTTCACACAGTATACTACCACATTAATGATTGCACTGTGTTGTGTTTTTAGTAAACAGTCGGGGCCTCCGATTCTGTGCCACCATCTATCTATCTATTAATTTGAATTTTTAATTTATTCTTTACCAAAAAAGGGAAAAGAGAGAAAGTCAAAATCTTAAAAATATAAATCATAGATGGTACCTCTTATCGTCTAACTTATGAGGTGAACTTGCCGAGTTCCTTAACAACTTTTAGCTCTACGCCTTAGTATACTCTACCTACGAACCTGTGTCGGTTTAGGGTACGGTAGTTTATATCATCGTAATTGAATTTACGAGAAAAATATTATTTTCCTGCCCTATAAATTAATTTATTAGGGTTTCTATTTTGTACTCATCAGCCAAAACTTTGGTTTTGGTCCTTAGAGGCCGCATTCACACAAAACGGATTAACCTTTCCAATTTGCAACCCTTTCGTATTCGGCGAGAAGTATTATAACTTCTTTTTACGTTACTCATGTCAGCATTCTCTCTTCAGTTTCCTAAAAATAATGAAACACTATTTTATTATTGGCTAGACTGAATGTTCTACTACCTAGATTAAGAAAAATTTAATTTTAAGATTAAAAATTTATTCTTAACCAACACGATATCGGTTGATTGTTTAAGACCCGTTAAATTTTCGGCGCTACGATCTGTACTGCTGATGCGTTGTTACATACGTTCATTAAAAGTAGCGACTGCCAGGCTCACTTCACAGCTGTATTCGATTATGTTACATCCTTAATTTCACTTAACAATCATTTGGGACCTTGATCCGTGTTCTCGGCTGTTTCCGTCTTGACTACCCAACTTAGCATGAGTAGTCTGAATATCTACCATCAATTTATGTAATTCCGAGATTCGCTTCCAAAGGTAAGATTTTCGAGATCCCCGCAACCTAAACGCATATAAAAATCCCACTTAAATTAAGTTGGCTATATACTTGTTGGGAATTGCCTTGCTGTACCTCCATAAATTTTGTGTAGACGTCATACTTAAATATGTTTCGGTAGAAAACCAGCTATCACCAGGTCAGATTGGCATTTCACCGCTTACCAAAACTCATCGGAGAATTATGCAACATTCACCCGTTCGATCCATTATAATCTGGTCTTGGTAAGATCACCTGGCTTCGGGTCTAATAGAAGCAACTTATCCATCACTATTTGACTTATCTTCAGAATTAATTTAAGAAGATAATATAGTCCAGTCGCTTTCGCTAAGGCTTTTAACCTTGCTACTCCTATTAACTTGCTGCATTTATACCAATATTTTCATATTGGATTAGACTATACCTTCAACTCAATAAAATGTTAGGTAAATTTTAAATTTAATTAAAAATGAAAAGGGATTAACTAAATTATATAATTTGAATATTATTATTTAAAGTCAATTTTGTAATAAAAATGATTAATAATATAAGGTTTTATTAATTCTAATAATCTTTCTTTAGATCTACTAAATACATATAATCTATGACCATTTGTATGTTTATGAATACCACAATCTAAATTAAAATTATTTTTCAATATTTCACTTAATTTATAATTATCTTCTAAAGTATAAGATTCAGTACAAAAATAAAATCCATTAGCTGATTTATAACCATCATCCATTGCCCAATAAGCTAAACTTTTAGCTGTTATCTTATCTTCTAATTTAGATGATATAAATTTTTTTCCATCTTCATTATAAAATAATTCTCTAAATTGATTAAAACAAGGAAGACTTAAAGTCCAAAATTTAATAGAAACATTTAATTCTTTTTTACCTGGTCTTTTGTCAATTGAAGAAGTAATTTTAGGCTCTAAATTACAATATTCTTTAAATAAAGAATATAAATGATCAATATAAACTTTATTTTTAATTGATTGTTTAAATTGTAATCTAGTATTAGAATTTGGTTTCAATTTTTCAGCAAATAAATCACCTAACATAAGTCCTATAATAATTTCTTCTAATTCAGTAGTAAGTACTAAATCAAATTTAGCAGATTTTCTATAAAATCTAATAAGTATTTGGTTAATGTTATTTTTCATAAAATTTTAATTTTATTTAAATAAAAGGCTCTTTATATATTTGAAGAACTATCTCTGTTAAATTATTTTAAATAATAATAAAACATAATAATTAATAATATAATCATTAATTACTTAAATGAGATATTGAGGGTATCTAATATCTAAATTTTAGAGATTCAAAATTTATAATTTAATTAATTTACCATAATTTTCTGGAATATTTGAGTGCTGACGTGTTACCGATTTTATTTCGCAATTGCGTATAATCAGTCCGATGGTTTACCATCAAGTCGTTACAGGGCTAATAAAAAGAGTAAATTTATTTAATTTTCTGTTATATAATCAACTTGTAACATTATGATATAAGAAATTTATAATTAAACTTACTTAGTAAATATAATATTTATTTACTTATTCCTACGATTTACAGCTTCCCACGGTATTTCCATAGATATTTCTTTAGGATTCACCGTTAGCATTATTAAAAAAATAATACCGACCTATTAAAGTCATGAGTCAGTAATTTAAAGAATTTCTCAATTCTTTTGGGCAAGCAATCCACCCATTATGCAAAAGGTACGCCGTCATTCATTTACCTTGTATGTTTTTAAGTTGAATTTCGACTGCTTATAGAGTTACTAATTCAAGATCTATTTCACCAATTCATTATAACCTTCTGAAATGAATTTCAGAGGTATAAATCACTTTTTGTATACCACTCGCTTTTCAAACTTTTCCTTTACAGTACTTTTTCACTATCGCTAAATTTATAATACTTAGCCTTAGAGGATGGTTCCCCTTTGTTCCGACAAGTTATCTCTCATCGTACTTTTTATTTTACACCACCTCCTCTTATTTCTAATTTTTAGAAGAAATTTTAAGGAGAGGTATTATATATTCTTTAATAATCTACAGGACTTTTGTGTTTGACCTTCTATGGTACATATTATTTAGTTGATTAAATTTTATGTTTACTAATTAATCTTTCCTACTTAGATTTCTCAACCTAACTTTTTAAGGATTGCTTAAAACTTAGGAAGGATTTAAGTTATTCAATTATTAAAGAATTTTAGGCTAATCCGATTTCACTCACCATTACTCTCGGAGTCTCGGTTGATTTCCTTTCCTTTCCTTAATAAAATGTTTTACTTCAGGAAGTCTTTTTATAAAGGTTTACCTTAGGATCGCTTACATTTTCAAATTGGACCTCCTAATTGAAATTATGAAGGCTGAAGCTTTTGGTGTTATACCTCCTTTTGTATAAATTTGCTGTAGTTTTCCTTAATAACCCCTTTGAATTACTTATATCTCTATGATATGTATTTGTGATGTTATACAATATTGTCATCGATACTTTTAAGTAAAGATATTTTATATTTTTACTATCTATAAAGATAACATAATTAGACTAAATCTAATATCCATAAATTCACGAATAATATTGATTTAGATACCCTTAAACTATAATTTATAATTTACACCCTAAACCTCCATGAATAAAATAATGAGGCATCTTAAATGAATTTCAGATTGTTAATTTACGTAGGGATAAAATTAAATTTATTAAAGAAATGACCAGTAAGAGACCTTTTAATTGAATAATCAATCATTAAAATTAAATTTATTTATTCACTCACCAACCGATACTTTAGTAGTAGATAGAATAATTATTTTAAATAAAAGCTATTTATTTAGGCATAAAAAGGGTTGTTTAATATTTGATCTTAAAAATATAAGTTTGTGCAAATTTTAATTTTAACAGACACTATATAAAATTACAGTAATATTTCAATATAATTATAGTTTATAAATAATTAACTCAAAAAATATATTTTGATTTAAAACTACTTTTTATTTAATTTATTGGCTTTTTAGAGGGTTTTGATATTTGATTTTAAATTTTCCTACCAATAACTTAATATATATATTCAATTTTATTAATATAACTCATACCTTCCCCAACCTCTAGCTTATTATTTAATTCACAACCCCCCCCTCAAGTATTAGGGGGGGGGATAGATTAGAAACATCCATTCCTCATTTTTTATTAAAACAGCAAGCCTTTTTATTCTGATTATCTATTTTATAATAATTAATTAGGGTAATTATAATGTAGTATTTATAAATGATTGTAAAATTTATAGATATTTATAAAAATTAATATCTATTTATAACAGAGTTATACAAATTAATATTTTATAACACAATATAAAATTTATAAAATTTGTAATCACCTTGTTATAATAATCTTTTGGTATTTTATTACTAAAATCTCTTATAACAAGTCTTCTTCTTAAAGTAAGTTTTAGCTAATAATATAACAAATATGTAGGATCATTATTAGGTATCTTATGTTTATGGGATTGGTTAAATTTATACCTATACTAAAAAAAATTATAACTCTCTAAGAACTTAAAAGTTTTTACTAAATTCTTAGTAATTATATAACTACGAAGCATAGTAAATTTCACAAAGTTATACAAATTATTGATATTTCAATAGTAAAATTAAAAAAATAAAAAAATAAAATATAATAATAATAATAATAATAATAATTTATTAATAACTTAATAGCTATAAATTTATACCTTCAGTTGATTAAGATATCCTTAATATCTCATTAATAACCACCAGCTTAAATTAAATTAATTTAAGAGGATGTATGCTTCAATTGAAGCCGAGATAGTTCTTTAAAACAAGAGCAAATTTAATATTAACAATAATATGAATATATTTGATTTAATTTTTAAAGAAATAATCCAATCTATAATAACAATAATTATGATTAAATTATGAAAATATTTAGAACCTAAAATATATAATTTATATTTATATATTCATAGAATAATGATTAATAATATAGATGTTACTATATTTATTACTCTAATTTTTATAAATATAGGATTCTGTTACAATCTAAACAATATTAATCAATTAGAAATTATAGATATTTTATTTAATTCTAATTTATTACTTTCAACTTTTATTAAAAACAAATATAATAATTTAGGTGATTATATTTATAAATCAGCCCATAAAAATCTTATAAATAATATTAATCAAAAAGATATTGATTTTATTTATAGTGATGAAGGTGATGATCTAAATATCAAAGTGAACTTTAAAAATTTATTTAATAGTTTGGAACTTCCTACTAATTTATATTTTAATTTATCATTCACTGATACTAATAGATTTAGAAATATTTATAGATTAATAAAAAACGGTATTTTACCTTTAGATCCTTATGACCTTTTTATAAACAGTATGATGATTTTATATGGTTACCTTCTATCCCTAAAACTAATCAAGTTAAATTAAATGAATTAATGTTAGCTAAAGAATATTTTCTTAAAGATTTGTCAGGCTTAGATTCAATAGATATTTTACATTTAAAATTGATTGAGATAAATATTATGTTTCTTCTGGAATCTTTTTTAAATATAAATAAATTGTCTAATAATTATCTTTCTATTTTTAATTTAAATGATAGATTTGTTTATGAATTATGTAAAGCTAATACTTCACTTCCTGAATATGGTTCTGAAAAATATTTTATTTTATTATCAAAGTTTGAAGCATATAAAAAATTAACTGCAAACTCTTCAATTAAAGAAGATATAGTTAATGTATTAGAATCTTTAAACAATGAAACTAAAATTAATAATTACTTTATTCCTTTATTTTAAATCTCAAGTTGTAGAATCTGTTTCTTCTTTAAAATTGTTGGCTAGATTGCACTTAACTAAAGCCTTAAGAAGCCTATTTAAATTCTTAAATAATAAAAATCAATTAACTAATGATCAAATTATAGGTATAATCCTTAAAATTAAAATTTAGTGATGGTACAATTAGATCTATTTCTACTCTTAGAAAAGGTACATTAAATTCTTTAACTAAGTTCTCTACTCTATTTAAACATCTTCTTATTCTTAGAACTGAAGACTATGGAGGTGATTCGGTTAAAATTATAAATATAATCTTTTCCTATCACATCTATTCCGAGGATTATGAATTATCAAATGATAATTTAGAACTAAATCCTAGATCTTATATCGAATCTTCTGAAGATAATATTAAATACAAAGAAGATTCTAAAATTAAATATATGAATCCTCTAAAATTATTTAAATTACCCTTAAGTTAGATAGGTTCAGGTAAATTTCAACAAGACTTTTTAGAAATTAATAAAACAGTAAGTTTTCAAGATTCTGATGATCTAAATAAAATTTATAGAGTAAGTTATAATTATGTAAATAGTTTTGAAACTGGTTTAATAATAACAATTAAGGATAATCCTTCAATTATCGTATTTAAAGCTGAGGATAAAGTAATTACATTACCTAAATTAACTACAAATAAAGATTTATTAATTGAAAGAACTATAATGTCTAAATCTAAAGAAATTTATTTAATTGATAGTTTAACAAATGAAATAGTTTTAGTTAAAAGATTTAATTCTAATAAAATAAATGGGTTTCTAAAAAAAAACTTTTAAATAAAAATATCTCTGAAAAAGATTTACTAAAATTTATAACTTTTGATATAGAATCCCTTACTGATTTAGGATCGCTTAAAAAGGAAGGTGATAAAGTGTACTTCGATCCTGTATTTATTTCAGCTTTTTAAATTAAAAAAGAAAAAAAATATCAACAACTATTAAGATATCCAAGTTTTAAATTACAACCAATACTTGTAAAATCTCTTAATAGAGGTGAAGATCCATTAAGAATACAAAGAATGGAAAAATTACAGGATTTCTTTGCTCAATTTATTAAACCTAAATATAATAAATATGTTTTATATGCTCATAATATGAGTACATTTGACGGAGTATTTATTATAGAAGCTTTATTAGAGGCTACTATAGCAGCAGAAAACCCTAATTGTAGAATTAAACCTATAATTAAAGAAAATAAAATAATTTCAGTAGGAATTGACTATGGTTGGGATGAAGAAATAGGAAGATTTAGATACCACTTAGATATCCATGATTCACTTCTGCTTCTTCTAAGCTCTCTAGAAAAACTGAGTAATACTTTCTTAAGTGATAATCCTGAAATTCATAAATTAGATAATAAAACTTTAATTTCAGGTATTTTATACGAGGATTTAAGATCAAAAATTTAAATTTATATACTATCTTTAGTAATTATTAAAATAAAACCAACAATAAACGCATATTATTAAAAATGTATATTCTATACTACTAATTTATTTTATATAAATTAAGAGAGAAGAAATTACAACTTACTGAATTAAAGAAAGTTAATGTAATAAAGTTATAAGACAAGTTTATATAATAAATATATTTTTATTGTATCTGTGAAAAATAGGGTGAACGAAACCAAGGGGGAGGTGGGATATAGGATAATTAAATTCTTAGATAAATATTACTAATATTTAGTTTCTTTTTCTAAATTAAGATTTGATAGTTGGATAGCTCCGGTTCCAATTTCTAATACAAACCCAATAGTCAATACTATAAAGAATATTAATGCTATACAGAAACCAAATGTAGATACCTGATATAAGGTTACCGCTATTGGGAATAATAATAGAATTTCAAGATCGAAAATTAAGAATAACATACCCACTAAGTAAAAATGAATATGGAAAGTAGATCTCGTTTGTCCATAAACAGGGCTGAATCCGCATTCATAAGCTGAAATTTTAGATTCATCAGGTCTATGAGGAGCTAATAAAACATTTAAAGCTAGTAAAATAAAAGCTAAAATAGGAACAAAAATAAATAGAAACAATAGATTACTCATTATAAATTAAATAAAGATAAAGACAGTAATTGTGTACTATTTAAGATTAATGTAGGTTTTAAAATAAACAATAAGATACTTAAAGTTAAAATAGAGATTAAATAACTATGGAAGTTAGTTAAATTTGTATTTTCCATTACATCTACTTCTCCTTTAGTTAGGAAAGAGGTTGAATTATTTTCTACTAAAGAATTTGTATCTTCGTTTTCCGGATATGTATGAAGAACTTTGATAATTTTTAAATAATAAGAAGCACTTACTACACTTACTAGTATAGCTACAATAGAGATAAAATTATATCCGTTTTGTACTGCTGAATATAATACAAACTGTTTAGAAAAGAATCCCATTAAAGGTGGTATACCCGCCATAGAGAATAAACAAACAGCTAAACTTAGACTAAGTAGAGGATTAAAGAAAAAATTACCTTTAAATTCAGATATATATTTGATATCTTTCATAGTTTTATCTTTATTAAGAGAATTATTTATAATATAACCTAAAGCTATAATAATTAAAAAAATATTTAAATTAGTTATTGAATACTGAATTATATAAAATAGAAGAGAATCTATAGATTGTTCGGTATTAATAGCTAAAGCTAATAATATAAATCCAATATGAGATATTGTACTATAGGCTAATAGTCTTTTTATTTTTGTTTGTGCTAATCCTACTACTGTTCCTATTATTAATGATAATAAAGAACTTATTAATAATAAATTCTTTATTATATTCATTGAAGTATTTCCAATTATATCTAATAAAGATTGTGAAGTTAGAATTGATAAATTAGTTAAGCTATTATATTGTATTGAATTTAATACTTCAGCATATCCACTTGGAGTTATAATCAGACTTACTACAGAAGGAATTGCACCTCCTATTATGCCTATTTGAGTATGTAATTCTAATAATAAAATTATTATAGCTATTTTAGGCATAATAGTTAACCATATTGTTACTATTGTGGGGGTATCATCATATACATCTGGAGACCAATTATGTAATGGAGCTGCTGCTATTTTAAATAAAAATCCTACTAATATTAATATTAAACCTAAACTTAATCCTTGTAGAATCTGATTATATTCTGAAATTGAAATTAAACTATATATTGAATCAAAATTTGTTAAACCTGTATAAGCATATATTAATCCTGATCCTAATAATATTATACATGAAGATAAACCTCCTAATAAGAAATATTTTAAACCTGCGGAAGTAGAAGATTCAGATTCTCTATATAAGGTAGATAAAATATATAAACCAAAAGATTGTAACTCTATACTTAAATACATTGATATTAAATCTGAACAAGAGATTAATAAACAGGAACCTAATGTACTAAATAAAACTATTAAGGAATAATCTGTAGAATAGAGATTCATTATTTGTAGACTATTAGATGTAGATTTAGTTAAAGGCCATGCTATTAAGATTAAACCTCCTATTACTAATAGAAATATTTCTATTAATTGTGATACTTGTGTTATTTGAAATAATCCGCTATATATACCTATACCTGATCCAATTGACTGAATATATAGAGTATTAAATGATAATGCCCCGGCATATATAAATATTATAGCTGATATTCTTGTAAAATAAACTGGAGATATTTTAATATTTAATGAAGGTAGGGCCTTAGCCACTATTAATGTTAAGATTGAAATAAAAATCATTGATTGATTCTTTTATAATTGAAATTGAATATTTTTTAATCAAATACATAAATCTAAATTTATGAAGAATTTTGATAGGATAGTTATAAATTTTGCTTATATTATATCTACACCCTTTCCACAATCCCACTCCCCCCCCCCCTAGGAATTATGGAGGGATGGGTTTATTTCTACCCTCTTAGAATAGTAGATAGGGGGAGCGTAATAAGTTAACTTACCCTCTAACTTCTGATTTAATTAGGGGAAAAGTTTAATATAAATTATATATACGAAGCAGGGAAAGGGTAAATCTCTGAATAAAAATCTGATAGGGGGGGGTTAAATAAACTTAAATTATTCTGTGTTTATTCTTATTCTGTTTTTTTAGATTTAGATATAACAATTGTAGCAAACATAGCTAATAATAAAATAACACTTAAAGTTATTAATAATACAGCTCCATAAGTATATAGTCCATGACCTAAAACTTCAATTTGTTGGAAATCTGTAATAATAACATCAGACAATGAAGTTACAAAATAATTATTTATGATAGAATTAATGAAATTAATAGATACTATTCCTTCTGTGGTATTTGATAAAATACTATTTAAATATGTAATTTTATCTAATAAGAAAGATAAAACAGGAACATTATTAAAATTGAAAGGTATTATAGTAAATATAATAAATATAAATAAAGAACCAATTGCTATGGCTAAAGGTAAATTTTTAGTATATTGAGTACCTGTTTCTAAAATATCAGTTAACTTAATATTTATCATCATAATTACAAATAAGAATAGAATAGCTATAGCACCCACATATATTACAACATATGAAATACCAATAAAATTAATACCTATAAGAATTAAATATCCAGCTGCTTGAACAAAAGTAGAAATTAAAAAAATTACTGAAATAACAGGATTCTTAGAAGTAATAGAAAATACACTAGACAATAAAGTACCAAAAGCTAAGAAATTTATTAATAAAGTTGTCATTGTTAAATAAAAATTTTTTAAAGCCTGCATATAAATAATTTCCTCTACCTTTCACTGATTACCCTAATAACTACTCTCCCCTTTCCCCTCCACCCACCTCCTCACACTTTATGAGTATAAGGGAGCGAAGCTAGGTGGTGAAGTAAAAAGGGGGAGGGGAGCGAAGCAACCTCTTTGATTTTCTTTGTTAAGAGTTTTCGAATAAATAACCATAATAAAAGAAATTTTTATGAGAGACTGCGAAGCAGCGTAAGAAAAATAATCTGAAACTATTTAGATAAAGAAAAATTTTATGCTCTATAGTTATACTGATAATACTCTTATTTAATTATATAAAATTTAACCTCTCCCACCTCTAGCTCCCCCTATAAAGTGGGAAAAAGTAACCCTTTCCCCACCCCACCCTAAATTTATTCCTTTTTCGAGGAGTGGAGCGGGGATGGTACTAAGCAAGGGGGGGGGGTAAGGATAAATTCAATTATGAAATCTCTTATTTAAATAAAAAATAAATACCTAGTATAATAGATAAAGATAAAAGGCTTAAAGCTTACCTCTCCACTAACTTAGCTAACGCTCCCACCTATCCCCTATTAGATTCTCATTTAATTACCGCAAGGGGTATTTAAGGGGGTGGGTGATGTGGAGGTAAATTAAATTAATAAAATTACCTTACGTTTAGGTGATACTAAATTTAATATAACTTTAATTTATTTAAGATCTCAAATTAAAATAATTAATAATAACTGAGTATAAATATGAAAAACTTTATAAAAATAGTGTACAAGTAAAATTAAAATTTAATAAACATAAATTATTTATAGGTAGCAGGTTTAACCTAGAAAAAGTGACCTTTATTATTTTAACTAAAAAGGCAGGATGACTAAGCATTCTTTAACATTTTACCTCCTTAAGAAATAAAATTTATTAAGCTACCCTCATAAAACCTATCCCTTTTTGCTTTGCCACACTAAAGAGGAGGGGAGGAGGTTAATTAAATAAGAAGCTAGGGTTAATTAAATAAGAAGCTAGTGGGTAAATAACTTAAGAATGGTTAAAATATATAACCTTTAATTATGTAGATTTATACTTAAATTTAAGGGTATATTATATCTTAAATAATATTATTATACCTAAGATATATATTTAGATTTAGATTTAGATTTTTATTTTTAATATTTTAGAGTAAGAAATACTCCTTTTTAAATTAATTAAAAAGTTCCTTGTAATTTTACCCTCTGCCTACTGGACATCCGGCCTAATATCAATAAGCTGCTTCTTTTCAATTGCAGAGGCTCTATAAAATGAAATTTATTTAATTTAATTTTTATTTCATAGGTTACGAAGGTTAGAGATATTTTTTTAATTTTTAATACAAGTACCAAATATTTGTATTAAAATACTTAACCTCCTACCTGTTCCCTGGCATTAGTCCCTCCCCTAGTTACCAGCACCCTCTAAGGGTAGGGGGGGTTTGCTAAGCAAGGTAGGGTGATTTAATTCTTTCAACCTTAAAATTTCTAATTAAAAAATAAAGTACTATACTCATAGTATACCACCTATCCTAAGAATAAATTTTTAAATAAAACATTAATATAATGTGAGTTATTCTTATTTCTTATTTAATTAAGTAATATTTAAGAAATAAAAATTTAAATTCAAATTTATATGTATATTTAAATATATTTATATTTATGGATAAATAATTAATATAGTGACAAATATTATCAATTATAATTTATAGTTATTATTAAATACTTTTTAAATTAAATTTAATTGGTTTCAGGATTAAAATTTGAATGTTTAATTTAAACTGAGAATAATAAAGCAGAAACAGAAGTATGAAGTGAATCTAATAATACATCAGGTAATATACCAAAAGCTATAGTTGGTATAATTAAACTAATTAATAGGTAATATTCTCTTCTATTTAAATCTTTAACTGGTATTAATAAAGGTGATAAATTTCCATAAGATAATCTATTAAATAAGAATAAAGAATAACAAGCAGATAATAATATACCTGTAGCACCTAAAGCAGCTATAATAGGATTTTGTTGCCAAATACCTATTAGAGATAATTGTTCTCCTAAGAAATTTAGAGATAAAGGTATACCAGTATTAGCTAATGTGAATACAAAAAATAAAATTGTAAATACAGGCATATAAGTAACTAAACCTCTAATATAATTAATTACTCTAGTACCAGTTCTATCATATATAATACCTCCAACACATATAAATAATGCTGGTGAAACAAATCCGTGAGCTAAAGCTAATAATATAGCACCTTCAATTCCTTGTATTGTATTAGAGAATAATCCTAAAACTACTACTCCCATATGAGCTATACTACTATAAGCAATTAATCTTTTAGTATCTTGTTGTATAATAGTAGATAAACTAGCATAAATTATAGCAATTACCGCAACAGTTTGAACTAAAGGATTAAAATAATTAGTAGCATCAGGTAAAAAATTAATTAATACTCTAAGATAACCATAAGTAGCTAATTTTAAAATAGTAGCGGCTAGAATAATAGAACCAGCTAAAGGTGAATCAGCATGAGCTTTAGGTAACCAAATCATAAATGGGTATAGAGGAGTTTTAACAGCAAAAGCTAAGAAAAATCCTAACCATAATAATTTTTGACTATCTAAACTTATTTCGTATAAAGATATAACTTGAAAATCTGTAGATCCAATATAACTATATATTACTAAAATACATAATAACATAGGTAAACTACCAGCTAAAGTATATAAAAATAATAAAAATGCAGATCTAAATCTATCATTACCATGACCAAATATTATAATTACTATAAATAATATAGGTAATACACTTTCGAAGAATATATAAAAAAGTAATAAATCTAATGATACAAAAGCACAGATTTGTAAACTTTCTAATAGTAAAAAAGATACTAAAAAAAATTTTAAATTTTTATTTATATTAGTATAATTAGATAATAAAGCAATAGGTGTTACAAATGTTGTTAATAAAACAAAATAAATTGATATACCATCTACACCAAAATTTAAATGACAAAAATTTAATTGATTAAATTCTGATACAAATTGATATTGTGTTGTATTTGAGTCAAATTGATACCAAATAAATAAAGAAATAAAAAAATTAATTAAAGAAGTAATTAAAGCTATTTGTTTCATAGTCAAAGCTTGTTTATTATTATCTTGAACTATGTTCTCTGGATATAATAATATTAATAAAGAACCTATAATAGGAATAAGTATTAAAGAGGTTATCATTTTTGTCTTATGTTTATATTTTTGCGGTTTATTTATATTTACTTTAATTTGATTTATTTTTAGTTATATTTTTTAATAAAATTTTTGGAGTAAATATAAGTAATGATTTCGTATTTTTGTTATTAAATATTTTTTCTTACTCTATTTTTATTTTGAAATTAGGGATGTTAGAAGAAGAAGAAGAAGAAGAAGAAGAAGAAGAAGAAGAAGAAGAAGAAGAAGAAGAAGAAGAAGAAGAATTGGTATAAAAATGATATTTCTAATTAAAGTTGAAAATTTGATTTGTTGATATTCCGGTATTAACTTTGTTAATACTCTTTTATTTTTAAGTATTAAATCTTGAAATTTGTTATTTAAAATTTAATAACTCTTATAAACCCCTCCCCACACACCAAAATTTTAAAAAAAAGGGAAGGAGGGAAAGGATAGAAGTAAGCCAGAAAGAATGCGGTAAGTACCTAAAGGTGGGAGCAGGTATCCTATTAAAGAAATTCCCTACTCGTAAGTGAAATTATAAAAAGGGGTTGAGAATTATAATTGTATTTTAATTGAAGATATTTAAAGTTAAACTTAATTTAATTAAACCTAACCTAAAATTATAATAAATTATCTTATAGAATTAGATAGGGAGATTAATATTTAGGTTAGAAGTAATGGGACTTAGAAGAGATAGAAGAATTAGAGACGTGGACAGAAGCAGTTATATTTTAGAAAAGAATAGAAAGAAGAATAGCAATTATCTAACAAAGAGGACAGAAGGATAGAAGTAACCCTTTTCCCTCTCCCCGCAAGGGATAATGAGATAAGAAACTAGGGAGAGAGGCTGGGGGGAGAGTGTAGAAGCAAACCCCTAGCCCTTAGTGTCAGGATGCGAAGCTAGGGGGGGTGGGTAAGTAAATGACCAAAATTAAATTAGCAGTAATGAAGTAGTATTAATATTTGATTTTATTTTATTTTATTCTTGTTTTTCAATGAAAGTTTCTTCTTCTTCGTTTTTGATTATAGCTTCTTTCAAATCAAATTGGTCATATTCAGATATATTATTATTAATTGGAATTACATATGGATATTCCAGAGGTGTTTTATGGACTAAATGTCTTAAAAATGGTTTATCTCTATGAAAAGCTTTGCTTTTTAGTTGAGTATCCCTTTCTAAATTAAGCATTTGATTTAAATAATTATCTATAAATAAATCTACATTATGTTTAGTACCATCTGTGTCTAAAAGAATTTTTTCCAATAGCCAAGAAATACCGTATAAAGTAGCCATCATACCTTTATTATCAGACTTATTGATTAAATATGTAATTTTATCTTCCTTACTTAATTCATTAAAATTTGTAAATACTGTATCCCCTTCCACGTAAGGGGGTGTTAAGAATTCATCTTCGGAAGCTGTAGGGGACTCTGGTAAGGAAGAATTAAGATTTTTATCCAAAGCAGGACAGGAAATAATTTTATCCTCTTCCGAAATCTGACTATGATCTGTTAAAACTAAATCCTTATTAGCTAAAGATAAAATGATCATATTTTTAAAAATAATTTTATTTAAATTAAAACTAAGAAAGTATTCGAATAATTCTAAGTTTAATAAATTTAAAATTAAAATCAGTAAATTTACTAAATTTTTTAATAAATTAAATTGTTTTAATAATAATTGAATAAATAGGATATCCAATAGAGGTTTTATCTTTAATAACCAAAATAAATAAGCAATTACTATCAATAAAAAAATGAAATGGATTACAATGAAAAGAATTAAAGAATTAATATAAGTTAGATTAATATAGGAAATATTTATATCCAAAGTATATTCTAAATTGTAGATATAAGTTACTATTACAATTAACTTAGTAATTAAATTATTTATTAATTGGAAAGATACTATATGAGCAAATTTAGATAATAAATCTGAAGATAAGGTACTATCATTAAACCAATCTAAAATTATTAAAAAAATATAAATAAAATTAATAAATAAGATAAAATATTTATATTTAGATACTATATAACTTCCATAAATTAATTTATGGGATAATAATTTAATTAAATCCTTCGTAAAGGTAAAAAAGAAAAAGAAAAAGAAAGTGATATCTAAGTATTTACCTAACTTAATTTGTCTTTCCTTAAAAGATTCTATCTCAACCATACCTTCCTTCGATTTACCTTTTTCCTTATTAGGTGTTTTAGTATTGAAGAAGGTAAAGTAGGCAGTTACTTTGAAAGAATAAATTTTATTAAAAAAATACTTAAATTTTAATTGTTCAGACAGAAGAATAAATTTTATTATAAGTTCTAAATAGTTACAAAAGTATTTCTTTAGTAATAAATAATAAGATATAATAAAGTTTGAAATCATTTTTTTTATTTTATTTCTCATTCTTATATAGTTCGATTTTCTTAAATTTTTAATAGTTATCATTATATTTATCCTTAAATAATTTTGTTTTTTATGATTTCCATTTGTAATTTTAAATTTTTTTTTAATAAGAGATTTAATTTGTGTTAAATTAAAGACTATATCTTTACATCTTTAATTTATTATATTTATTTATTAGATAATTTAGATATTTTTTAATTAAGGTTTTAAATAACCTTTATGATATTATTAGGGAGGGGGTTAAATAACTAAGATATAATTTAATATATCTTTTTAATTAAATTTTTAAGGTTTGTTATAATTATTGAGAGGCTGAGTCTACCCAAATTAAGAAATCTTGAGAAGATACGGCTTCTACTACGATAGGCATAAATCCATGCCATACTCCACAGATTTCTGAACATTGACCATAGAAAGTTCCAGCTCTTTCCGCTAAGAAAGAAATTTGATTTAATCTACCCGGCACTCCATCTATTTTTAAACCTAAAGAAGGAACTGCGAAAGAATGGATAACATCTGCCAAATATAAATTCTTAATTAATATTTAACTTATCTAACATTGGAGATAAAATATCAGGTTTTACTAAAATTCTTAACTTAGTCAAACTTTCAACTAATATATTTATTCTAGGTCTATTATTTTTAAATCCTTGATTTGTACTTTTAATATCTTACCTTATAACCGGCAGTTTTAAAACATTTACTAATCTTCTTATTATAGCTAAGCAATCTGGTTAGCCCACCCCTAACTAAGCCAAGGTGGAGGGTATAGTGTAGCTATCTATACATAAAACTAAACCTTTATTTAAATTAGCAACATCACCCTTAATTAAATGGGCTATAGTTATAGGAATTAATAAATCATAAAATTATGCAGCCGAAGGCAGATTTTTACTTTATATTTATAAAATAATAAGTCTAATTCCTGGAAATAAAATAAGTAAGCAGCAAGCCGGCAAAGTAGCAAGCCGACAGGCATATTACTAAAATTTAAAGAATAACCCTGCTTCTTATTCTTATTCTTATTCTGATTATTCACCAGCTTCTTATTCTCTCGCTCCTTATCCTTTCGAAAATCTTTTTCTTTTTCTGAATAAGGATTATTTTAGCAATAATGATCCAGATATAAGAAAGAATGAATTACATAATAAGATCGGTCAATATATTGTTTAAATTTAAATCTAGTATTAGAAGTACTACTATATTTTTGTTTTTGCTAAACAGTCTTCCATTTGAGAACCTTCTAAGTGAACTGGTAATCAGTTCCAGGTGGATATAAAAAGAGGATAGGGGTTAATCTTATCCTCCGGGTATAGGGGTGAAGGTTGAATAATAATTGAAAAGTAAAATTATTAAATTTTAAGTTTTTAAATTCTATTTAAATTTACGGTATAACCTAAGTTTTAAACTAAAGAATAACTTTTTTTTATTGTAAACTTTATGGTAAAACAGGATTACTATTTTAGTATAATTTTTACGTTTCCTCTTCTCTTAATTTATTTTTATTGCGAAACTGGAATTTGAGGAATAGTTTAGTTTATTTTATATAATTATAGTTGAACCTGAAGATTGTTAAATAAAATCTTTTATAACTCTGTTAAAATTTGAATGAATATTTTATATTTGGACTATATCTTAATCTTAAACAGATTTCTCGCGTGTAGTCTCTGAGGATCCTTATCTAGTATTTAAGATACTATTTGGTTTCCTGCTGATTGCTCATTGTGACATTTTAATTATTTTTAACTGAATTTAAAATATAGGTAAATTAAACATTAGAGATTTCCAGCATATAGCGTGATTCAAATTAAATTTAATTTAATATAAACTTAATAGGGGCAAGATGTTTTACCTGTAACAATTAATCTAATATGGCAATCTACTGGAACTATTAATTTATTATCTACATCTAATAATCTGAATTGACCTAATTCCAAATCTGATTCAGGTATCATATATGAATCAAAATCAATAGATTCTCCACTATCTGTTACAAAATCAGAGTATTCATAAGACCAATACCATTGGTGTCCTACAACTTTAATAGTTAAAGTTGGTGAAATTACTTCATCCATTAAATATAATAATCTGAAGGAAGGGAAAGCAATTGCAATTAAAATTATTGCTGGTGTGATTGTCCAGATTAATTCTAAAAAAGTTCCATGAGTTAAGTATTTATGTGCTATAGAATTTCTGTGAGAACTGTAGTAATAAATCAAAGAGAATAAAGCCCAAGCAACTGCAAAACAAATTACAATTAAATAAAATCCAATAGTGTTATGCAATGTAACAAGTCCAGTGAAACCTGGTGCAGCACTATCTTGAAAACCTAATTGCCAAGGTTGTGGAGCATCATTATATATAGTATTAAAAATTGAAAGATATAAAGACATTTTAAAAATTTAAATTAGCTTATCAGTCTTAATTTACTGTTTCCTCTTACATAATTTTTATTTCCATTGAGTTTTAAGTTATTCTAACTAATCTTGTAAAGATAATACACCTCACCCTTATTATTTAGTAATCTTAAAGACTAGAAAAAAAAAATACTTAAATTTATAAAAAGATTAAAAAGATAAAATTAAAACAGTAAGGTTATCTAACCTTTATTATTTTATAGAAGAATTAGATAAGTAAAATATTAAAATTGGAATCATATAACTAGTCTCCTATCTTAATATTAAATTACTTTAATTACCTTCACCTTCTTAAATAAATTTATCCCCTAGCAAAACTACTCCCTATCTACTAGCTTCTTATTTTATTACCCCTCCCCTAACATCTCCCCTCAACCAGCTGATAGAACGAAGCCTGGATTGGAGAGGAGTGGGAGCGAAACTAAACCCTCCTAGTAATTATTGGGGGGGGTGTGTGGTGAGGTGGGGAGCTAAGTTAAGCTAGAGGTGAGGAAATAATTAAGATATATGATAAAATATAAAATATCTATGTTACATTATTGTAACCTTCCTAAAAAGATCATAAATATTAAAAAAAAGTATATAATAAAAAAAATTTAATAACTTTCAGAAATTAACCTCTCCCCCCTCCCTCTCCCTGAGTAAAACCAGGGGAGTGTTAGGGGAGCTGGGAAAGGTATTTAAGATAGTATCTAATTTCACCCTATTATCTTAAAGAAAAGCTGCAAAGCATAGTCTCTTATTCTATTACCTCTTCCTTAATAAATTAAAGCTGCTGCTTATTATTCTCCTCAGCTGCAGTTAACTTACAAAGTTTTATTTTAATAGGTTAAAAATTTAAGGGCTGATTACTTACTTTAATAAAAATAATAAAAACAATTCATATTTTTCACATATCTTGTAAGAGATAAATGCCTTGTGTTACTCTTACTCAACGTATTTCTGATTTCAACTTTCTAAGTATACACTTTATTATTATTCTTCTTCTTCTCATCTAGAACCTTAATTAAAATTGAAAAGAAGCTGCTTATTATTCCTGCTTCGACTCTCCAGCTTCGCCGCTCAGCACCTCTCTCTAGCTAATCCGATTCTGACATGGTAAGGTATAGTATTATCCCCAAAGCTTAGCACCTCGAAAGGATCTAAATTTTAAGTTTTATATAAACCTAATAATAAAATTGCACCCCCAAAGTTAAAGTATGATTTAAATATAAAGAAGGGTAGCAGAATCAGAATAAGAATAAGAATAAGAATAAGAAGAAGAAGAAGAAGAATCACCCAACTTTTTAATTTATTTATAAATATGTAAATCGAGTAGGTAAAGTAATATCAGGTAATAAGAGGTGATATTTGTAGAGAAGAAAATAAATTATTGGCAACAAAGTAATTTAATGATTCAAATCTTCAAGGAGTTTGTATTCAGGTCGGTTATTAGATTTCATCTCCTCCCACAAAAACCTTTGGGGTAAAATATTAGGGAACACTCCACCGCCTAATTATATAAGATAAAGTTAAATATATAGCATACGATAATAATACCTCTTTCCCTGATTAAATTGAGCTGATGATTAAAGTGACTATTTATAAAATTAAAGATATTATATCTTTAAAGATAAATAGTTAAATAGTGAAATATTTAAATAATTGAGTTAAAAGGCATCTTAAGATTCATCTTTGTGTATTCTTATAATATACATATAACTTAGATTATAAGTATAATATATATATTATAATCTCTTTTATAACTTGTCTTAATTTAAGAACATCTCCCCCCTTTAATCGCTAGGGAGTAATGAAATTTAAGAAAGCCTATCCCCTAGCTTCTTATTTAATTACCGCAAGGTGTATTTTTGTGGAAGGAGAAAGGTATTAATCATTATTTATCCTAAACAAAATTATTACTTAAAATTGACTTATTTATAAGCGTAGTAGAAAATTGTACATGTCTTTTTATATTTTAATTAACATTAATCATAATTAATAAGGAGTGGGGGGGGGGTTTTAAATGAAAATATCCAATCAAGTAAAAATTATTTTATAGGTTAAGTACAAAAATTAAAAATAATTTTGTCCAGAAGAGACTGTAATACTATAAGCACCTCTTTTGTTTTTATTAGTATATCTAGCTACATCTAGATAATTAATTTTTCCTTTAGCTACTGCTCCTCTTCGTATTGTTTTAACAGTTTTTCTAGGAACAATTTTATTATTTAATAATCGTCCAGCTATTTTAATATTTATACCTGATAAGAATGCTGGTAGAATTTCAAGTTTATTAGTTTTTTTACTACTGAATTTTTTATTTTTAAGTACAGCTTTACCAAACAGTCTTTTAGCAATAATTCTTAATTTAATTCTATTAATCATAATAGCTAATAAGTTAACTAGAATATTACTATCATAATAAGGGTAATGTAACCGTATTAAATCTAATTCAACCGATTTTTTAAAGATATTATTTAATATTTCACATAAAGTTTTAAATTTATCCTGGTAAATTTTAGTAATATTGAAAAGATATAATTTTCTTAATTTAATTCTAGTGTTAATATTAATTTTTCTAAATTTTCTATAAAGTCTTTTGATTTTATTTCTTCTTTTTTTCCATGTTAAGTAAATTCTTAAGTTTTTTCTTCGTTTATTTCTCATTTTATAAATTTTTTTATATTTCAAAATGTTTGGAATAAATAAGTAATAAAATAATTGAATAATAATTTTATTAGAAGAAATAACGATTACAGGTTTACTAATTAAACAATACATAGATTTAAATGAATCAGCTAATAATTTATAAATATCTTTAATAAATTTATTAGTATCACTATTAAATTTATATCCTATAATATTAGAATAATATTTAGTTATTCCATGATTTTTAATATTATATTTACTCAATGCTTTTAAATATTTATTAATAATAGGAGAGGCCTTCGGAGAATTATTATTATCAGCTAAGACATTATTAGAATATTCTAAAGAGATAGGATTAGATTTGATAGAAATGGATTCAGTGTTATAATCAAATTCTTGATTTTTTATTATAGAATTTATTGTATTTTCTATTTTAATTTCATTAGATTTAGTTATTTTATTAAACATTTTGGTTAGCAAGAAATTTTTATAAAGAATTTCTTGCTTTTGAAAATCTAAATTAGAAGAATTAGTAGAATTATAATTTTCAACATCTCTTGCTTTAGAATTAATTAGATTATAATTTAAATTATTATTCTTATCTAAAGATAATAAAGAAGTGTTTCTTATTAAATCTGAAACTTTATTATAATTTTTAATTAAATTAATTAAAAATTTATTTTGAGAGATATGAAAGTCTAATTCATTTAATATTTCTTTTCCAAATTTGATTAATTCTTTGTTATTTGATATTTCCATATTTAAATTTTCTGTGGAAATGTTACTAATAAATAATTTTTTTTTTAATCCTGAACCATTAATTATCTCAGTTAATTTATAGATTGGAGTATTAAATAATTCTTTAGTTTTAGAGTTAATAAATAATGTATTACTTTTGTTATTATCCACTCCCCTTGTGGTGAAGGGCTCAATTACTGTTTTTATGTTATTATTTAATTTAGGTAATACAGTTTCTTTTTTAATTTCAAAATTAAATTTGTTAACCCGATTAAAGAAAATTGATATTTTAGTATTTAATTTATATAATTTATCATTTTTTATATCCAGTATTAAATTTAATTTATTTTTTAGTAATAAAAAGCTTTTTAAATTTTTATTATATAAATTTAAAGCTTTTATGAATATTTTAAATATTTGGTTAGTAAATTTTTTATTTAAATTATTTTTAGATTGCAAACCTTTTCTTACTTTAATTTTAGAAGCTGCTGAGGAGAATAATAAGCTAGTTAGATTATATTTTCTAGTATTCTGTTGAATTTCTGCTATTTTTAATCTAAGTATAGGAGTTCTGAATAATGGTAATATCCTTCTATCTATATTTAATTCTTGAAAATTCCTATTTAAAATCAAAGACTTAGATGAGTTGCTTACTAAAATTGAATTAGCATCAGAGAAGAAGAAGCAGGCCTGTGTAAAGTTTAAATTAGAAGAAATTTTATTTTTTATTTCATAATTTTTCATTTTTATTTAATATTTTTTAATTAAATTTTAATATTTAATTCGGTTTTATTTTAATTAAATGAAGTTTCATTCTTTTTTAATTAACTTACCCTCTAGCTTATTGTTCCGCTCTCCTAACTAAACTAGAAGAGCAAAGCAAGGAAGAGGAGAAAGTCAATTTTAATCCATAGAGTTTCTTCATTTAATATATTTTTCAAATTTAACTTTATAATCTTGAAAGATCACCTTTAAGCTTTCCCCTAGTAACTTATTAAGATATAATATATAATGATAATTTAAGCTTAAAGGAAAAAGATATATAAATTATTGTCTTTTTAAAATCCAAATATTATATATCTTAACTTTCACCTCCCTCCCTAATGATATCTCCCCTGAAAAAAAAGAGGAGGGGATTGGGTACAAGTTAACTTCTTAGGTTTCTAGTATTACATTGAAAATATTTTACTAACTTTCAATATTTTCAATTACTAAGTCAAATTAGGGTGCTAATATTACTTACTTGCAGTACATAACCTAGAATTAATAAATTAGATATTTATCTTTCTAAATTTATAACCTTAGTAAATTTTTAAATTCTAAAATTAGAATAAACAATGAATTATAGAAAATTAATAATTTAGTTTCCTTAATAATCTATAACTAACTGTTTCTTAGCTCTCTTTTAGGTTGTATTAATACTTTTTTTTTTAATATTCATTAAATTTTTATATAATATTAGATATTAGTTAATATTATTTATTTCATTATACCCTTTCTTAAATTTAACATCTGAAATGAATAAATAGGTAGTCTTAAAATATCTATCTCAAGTATGTAATTTAAAATTCATCACAATAGTCTAGAGTTATAAGAGTATTAGTGTAGGATTGTTGAGTTGTGTTACCTGTAAGGTGATATTAAGGTTGGAAATATTTGGGAGAAGGGTGTGGTTTTTAAAGAATGGTATAGGGGATTGTTGTTATAATTTATTTCTTTATTTATTTATTTAATTTATTAATTTATTTATTTATTTATTTATCTTTATGAGTGAAATTGAATTTATTTATACCTTTTTTATCATTTAAATTAAGGATTCTATTTTTTATTAAACTTATGTAATAATCTAATTTTATTAAGAAATTTATGATTAATTTTTATAGGTAAATATCTATTGTTATTAAGAGTTTTTCGAGTTTTAAATTTAATTGAAGCAAAGTCTACTTTATGTTCTTCTAGATAGATATCTTGAGCTCTATCTAAAGCTTTTAACAAACAAATGGAATCTTGTTTACTATAATTTATAAATTGATTTAATAATAAATTATCTTTAAATAAAGATAGTTTATTAAATAAAGGATTATAAGGGTTTAATTTTCCCTCTACTTCAAATATTTTAGTGAATTCAGAAAGTGTAAGGGGAAACAATCTTAATGAATCTTTAAAATTAAATTTATTGCCTTTCCAATTTATACCAATGCTTATAATTCTATGAAGATCATCAATTATAGAATTTACATTATCTATATCAATATCTGGCAATTCTAATAGACCTTTAAATAGAAAATAACCATCAAATGAACCCAGATTATGATAATAAATTACACAATTATTTAAGTTTAATTCAATTAATTTATTCATAAAATTCAACCATAAGGCTTTTACACCTTCATCAGGATTTTTTAATAATAAATCATAATTTATTAATTCAAATAGGGTTATTATTTAACTATTTACAAAATATGAAAAACTGATACTAATAGGTAACTGATTGCCATTAAATTCAATAGTTTCCAAATCAATTGTAGCAATTAAACTTTTATTTACAATTTTAGGTTCCTTTAAAGGTTTGATTAAGTTTATATTTTTAATTTTATTATTTATATAACTAGTGTGGAAACCTCGTGTAAATTTATGAATTGTATTACTTGACGAGATTTTTCTGCCTTTATTAATAGATTTTGGATTGTATTCCCATAATTTAATTTGTAAAATATTAAATTCTGTGATAGGATATCCCGATTCATATAAAGATTGAATACTATTTTTAATTTTATCTAAGTAAATATTAATAGTAGTATTTTCATCAATAATAATATTTTTATGGATATAAAAAGTTTTATCATCTTTAACAATAGCCGCTACCATAATCTTTTTACCGATTTTCTTGAATTCTGGTTGTGAAGATAAAGCTATAAATAAAGCCGTAAACAGATAGCTGGGATCTAATAACTTATTATTTTCATAAGTGAAAAGGGTATGTTTACTAAAAACATCTTTTTCTTTATTCATTAAATTTAACGGTTCTATAACTTCTAGATCATAAATTGTATCATTAATTCTATTGTTTAAAAATCTAACACTCTAGTTATCCAAGTATTCATAAAAGTAATACTTTTCCGCAATACATAGTTAGGGTAACTATACTAACTTTACTTTAAAAAATAATTTAAGAAAAATACTTTTAGATTAATTAAATTAAACACAATCTTTAAACCAAAATACCATACAATGCAAAACAAATCCCACCACAGACAACAAGATCACCAAATCCTTCCCCTTTAATAACAACAGAAACTACTCTAGGATGCTATGGTAAATGGGTAGAATAAACTAGCTACAATTTTTATAAACAGAACCCCCCTTCAAAACTTTAACTCCTTTCTTAAAAATAAGGATTCTTTTTTAAAGCTTATCTATTTTATTTAAGATAATAACACTTTTATTTAAAAAAATTAATTTAATGTAAATCTACATTGGGTAATTAGTATTTTTAAATTCAATTAAGTTTATATTTGGTTCCATAATAAAATTATCTCTAAAATTATAATATCTTTAAATAAGTTACATTTTTATTTTATATAAACAAATAGCCTTAGTATGATCTGGTTTTAATAACTTAACTTCAAAGGTGAAGTGGGATATGAAATTTAATATTTTACTTTTTTTAATAAAATATTTAGAATACATTTCGTTGTTTCTAACCTGATTTACCAAATCAGCTGGATACATAGTAGCTATAGAGGTTGACTCAGAGTTCATACTATATACAATTTAATTTATAGCATCTCTAAGGTTTCCATACCAAGGAATAATTTAATCTTTCTAACAAAGGGAGAGGTAGCGAAATTAATAAACTGCCTTCGGCATAGTTGTATAGAAGCACTTCCTTATTTAACTAATAAATTTTTCATAAAGAAAATTTATTAAACAGCTGGACATTAATATCTAATATATATTTATTATATTTATTTCTGTTTAGGGGTAGATTATAAAAAAACCTAATATCATTAAACTTAAAAAGATTAAACTAATTAAAGCTAAGAAACACATTATTATTTAAAATATTATAAAATAGAAATTACTTTTTTCATAATATCTTATAATATTTTTATATTTTGGAAATTTATTTTCTATGTTATATTTGTTTATTAAGTAAATAGAAGTAAAATAACCTATCAAATTAATAAAACTAACTAGAATTATAATGGATAACATAAAGATATGAAAACTATAATTTACTATAGGTTCTGCATCTACTGGAATTTCTTTACCTATTAAATTAAAGAGGAATAAAACTATACTATTAGATTGATATTTATCGATATTTTTATTATTTTCTTCATTTTTATTATTAGGCTGATTATTCTCTTTAATTGCATCTTTTTTATCCTTATCTTTATCCTCATTATTTTCATTAGATTCGCTAGTATTACTGCTTCCATCTTTTTGACTATTTTTATATCTATCAATTAAATTCAATTTAGAATCTACTCCTCCTAAGATTACTAATCCTCCACTTCCATATTTTCCAATGTCTTTAATAATTTTACCAGCTCTTCCACTTAATAAAATCATAGCTAAAATAATTATAGTCAATATAATAAATATTAAAGTAAATTTATTTAAATTATATAATTCTTTTCCAAAAGTATATAAATCCAAGTAAGTAATCATTTGTTAATTAAAATAAATTGTCATTTTTTTGTTTGTTTTTAATTAATAAAATCTGTAAAGATACCAAATTCACATATCCTTTTTATTTCTATATTAAGAATAAGAATTTTAACTCGTTTGATAAGAGAATTCTTTAAAAAGGATTGGATTAAAATTTGATCATATATTTGATGTATTTGATAGATCAGATACTATTTCTCCATCAATCCAAAGTGAATCAACAAATGAAGAAATATTAAATCCTGATAGTAATATTCTAGATATAAATAACTTGGATATAACTGATTTTGATTTAGAGAGCCAAATTTTATCAAATATATTTTTAGATTCAAATGATCATATTGTGCTAAATATATATATTGAAGAATTAATAGGAATATTTTAATCCTTTTCAATAACTTAGGACCTTAAGGCTTAGGTTATTATTAAATAAATAAATTAATTTTAAGATTTAAAATTAATTTAATAAACCCCCGACTTCTATTATTATTTCCAATAGCTGTAACCTTATATCAATTATCTACATTTAGTTTCATAAATAATTTAAATATAATTAAAACAATTATTATTAAAAGAGTTATAAGATAATAAATAAATAGATAAATTTATTACTATTTGTATGTTTTGTTTACATTTATCTTATTTGTTTCTTTTTGTTTTTTATTTTTTTAAACTAATAAATATTTTAAAAGTACATATATTTATTAGGTTCCTAATATACTACTGGTGATTCTTAACATTTAAAATTTTTAAGAATGATAAGTAATTAACCCTTTTCCTATTAATAAAAAGTATTAAAAAAAAGTTTTTAGAAAGCTAATATGGAAAAAAATAAATTCAGTTATACAGAATACAAGATTAATATAAATTTTTAATTAAAGCTTATAATTTAAATGGTTATAATCAAATTTTAGATGAAGAATTAAGTATAATTTAAAATCTTCTTCTTCTTCTTAAGCTAATAAATAAAATTTAATAAAAATAAATAATCGTTATAGTGTCATTAATTAAAAAAAAAAGTTAATGAATTTATTTTAATTTCTTTATTAATTAAAATAATTAAAATTTATATATAATATAAATATATAAAATATAATTTATTGTCGTAACTCTGGTTAATTTTTTTTTGACTACGATAAAAATATAATATCCCTATATTTCTAGGAGCTTATATATTCAAATAGAATAAGCTAATTTAATTTATTTATCTTAACACCTTTAATAACAAATAAAATAAAGAAATTTGTTAATTTTTATCTTTCCATTTCTTTTCGAATTTTAATTATATATTAACAATAACATTTGTATATAAAAAAGGGAGAATATAAATTAAAAATAATTTATTAAACAAATCAAAAATTAAAGATGAAATTTTTATTGCAAAATCATTTAGATTTTTTAGCCTTTACTTATAGTATTTTTAGTTCTTTATCTTTACATTCTATCAATGTTCACTTTTTATTAAAGATTTTTAGTGTACTAGCTGTTTTAACTATAATTTTTTTATTATTTAAAAAAGAAATAGAATTAAAAATAAATTTTATTCATTTTAGTAGTAGAAAATTAGGTAAAACAAATTTAACTACCTTAGGAGCAGTTGGTTCTCTTGCTAGTATTTATACTGGTGGAAAAAAAGTTCTTAAGGATTTAAACTCAGGTCAACAAAATTCTGATTCAAATACCTCAAGTAACGGTTCTTCTTCAAATTCTAATAATGGTTCAAATTCAAATACTGAATCTTCTACTAAATCTTCAACTTCTTCTTCTAGTCCAGTAAAAATTAAACAATTAGTAAATATGAACAAAATTTTTCAATTGATGGAAACCTTTATTAAAAATAATGTTGTTTATTGTTTTTTTCCTTTCACTAATTTATATAGTAATATAGCACCTTAAAATCTAGAAGGTTTTAATAAAATATTATTTGGTATATTAATTCTAAGCATAATACTTCTTTGGTGTTTTATTAGTATTATAGGTTATTTATTAAGTCTATATACTATTAAATATACTAAATTAGAAGTAAAATACCCTAAACTTAAACCCTTTTTAACTTATTTTCAAACTACTAACTATGTGTTTATATTAATAGAAATAATAATTTTTATTTCAATTTTATTAGCTTTGATAAGTGTGTGTATTAAACTATTATATTTCGAAGAATCTATGGTGTTTGACAGGAGGAGAATTATTTATAAAATTAATCACAACCCCCCCCCCACACACTTTAACCAAACAAATCACCCTCCTACCCACACAATCCTTCCCCTTTAACAACTTAAACTTAAACAACTACAACTCTAGATTACTATGTCAAATTGGGATAATAAACTAGACCCAACTTTGTAAACATAACCACCAATATATTGGTTTCATAATACAAGGTTATATCCAGAATTATTATGGTTAATAATAACTTCAATCTACTCCCAATACTGTTGATTAAACTAATTAGAATCTAATCTCTTTATCTCTATTTAGGTAAACCCGGGTGAATAATAATTATTCAACAATAAGGAGGGCTACTAATGAAACCTCACAATAATCTAGGGAGTAACAATGAAACACCAGAAGAAGATGAATAAACTCCTTTATCTGAATAAATCCAAATATTTTGGGTTTTAAATTAATCAAATATTATTATTATTATTACTTAGTCTTGATGGTTGTTTGGATATTTAATCTTTATAATTGTCATTTAATTTATACCATTACTTCAAATTATCTTAATCCATAGGTTCTATTTCAATATCTCCTTTTTGCATTTTTTTTATATCTGAAGGTTTAAATGAAACTTCACCTATACCTTTAATTTGTCTAAGTTTTTTAAAGATTAAAGGTAATTCTCCTTCAACTGTACTGTTAATAGGGAATCCTAGTTCTGATCTATCCATTTTAATAATTTTATCTGAAGCTACTAGATTTATACTTTAAAAAGCATTTTCAGGATAAACTTCACTTGCATTATCTAATGTATTTAAATTAGATGAATTTAATAATTCAAATTTACCTTCAGTATAAATAACATAAGATTTAGTATTAGAATTGAATAAAATTGCTCCTTCAGTTAATTCATTATAATTAAAACTAGCATATCCAGGTAAAGATTATCTATTATTTAATTTTTCAATTAATGCAAGATGAGGATTAAATGGCTGTTCATAAGTTGAAGCATAAACAGATGTTTGCAATTCATTTGATAGTTTAGGTTCATTACTTTGAGGTGTATTTAATAAATCTTTCAATTTCAATTCTCTAAGTTTTGCTTGAGCTTCAGTATGAGATCCAGTAAACTCAGTTCCATATTCATTATATTCACGCATATATTGTTCTTCAGCACGTACCCTCATGTGAGGATCTTTTTTTTTTTAAATAAGAATCAAAATCTACATTACTATAATCTGTAATTAAATTATCTTTGTTAGTTAACAAAGGTTCAAGATTTTGAGTTGTCTTACTATTAAATTCTTTAGTTTCAAACGTACTTAATTTAGTTTCATTAGGTAAAGGTGAAGGTAAATGAGAATGATAAGGTGTAGCAGGAGAACCTCTACTACTTAAGAAACCCTCAACAATTGTTTTAAAGACACCATCCTTAAATGTTTGAGGTTTAAAGTTAGAAATTTTATCTTAAATTGAAGATGAAGGTCCTGGAATATTGGAACTAATAGAAGCTGATGAAACATTCCAAGGTAGATCCTCTGGAGAGGGGGATGTATCACTATCATTTCCATTGAAACCTAATTGATTTCTTCTAGCAGCTAATTGTGCAGCTAGTGAGTTATCAGGTACAGGTTCAGTTTTAAGTATAGGATTAGATCGATCATCAGTTTCAACTTTTTTAAGTTCATCCATAGTTTTTTGGATTTCTTTAGATTTTCCTTTATCTTTAGTTGAAACACCTGATCTATCGTTAGTTATAGTTTTCTTTAATTTATGAACCTCACCACCAAATAAATTAGCTAATGAAGGTTTTGAATCACCTAATTCTTCAATTCTAGCTTGAGCTTCTAATCTATTAGCTGCTGTTCTAGGTGTATCTTCAGGAATCGGAATTTTAGGTTCTGATCTAGGAATATCTTTAGCTGATTCAGAACTGGCTTGAGCTTTAGATCTTAAATCATCAAGAGTTTCAGTATTAAGTTTTGAACTAGATGCTTTAGGAGTTATTGAACCATCATCTCCTCTTTGATCTTCTAATTTAATAGAATGACCTTTAGGATTATTAAAATATTTATCAAAATCTTTTAAATCAATTGAATCTTCTTCATTAAAATTTTGAGCTAATTGTAATAATCTAGTTTTAAATGGATCATTAGATGTACTTTCAGAATTCAATAAACCTATTATAACTGATAGTTTATCAAAGAATTTTTTATCTAAAACATTAGAAAAATCTTTAAAATCTATATTTTCAACTAATTGTTTATGTTCCACACTTCCTAAATCAGGTAATCTTTTTGATCCGTGATATTCATATAAAGTTTTAATTTTATTATAGTAATAGGGATCAGATAATAAGACTGGATCTAATTTATTAAGTTTAAAGTTATCAATTGAATGTTCAATGTAATCCATTCTATTTGTTCTGTCTCTAAGTTCTCTAGCTTCAATACTTGATTCATAGATAGAATTAAAATATAATTTAATATTTTTAAATATATTACTAAATCCACTTTTAATTCTACCAAAAGACATAATTGTACCTGAATCAGGGTCTCCATAATAATTAGTTAATCCATAGAATCCTAGAGTTAATAAGATTAATATACCTGCTGTTAAGATATAAGGATCTTTATACCAAGTGTAATCGTTTACAACTTCATTAGTTAAGATGTTGTATTTACTTCTTTTTCCTAAATTATATTCATTTCCATAAGGGAAAGGATTACCAATATCTTCATCGGATTCATCACTTGAAGTGGAATTACCTTGAGGAAATAAGATACCATAGATTTTTACAAAGTTAGTTTTAATTGAACCTAATTTTCCATTAAGGTCATTAAAGTCAAATCCTTCGTTATACATTGTAGCTGCAGTAACTATACCACCAATAACAATTGCTATGGTATAAAGGAAGATAAGAATTCGATAGAAGAACGAATTCCGGAATTCTTTATGTAAAATAAAGATGAAATCTATAATTGACACTTTTTTCTTTCGATTTATTATATTAATTTTTATAAATCGAGTTAAACGTGTAATTAGATTTAATAAAGGTCTAAATATTAATCTAAGCATATTATGTTATATAAGTATTTAATAGTAATATTAAAAATTCAACACTATATTTTAGAATAAAATTATAACAAACCGCTGTAAGAAAGAATAATAACCAAATCATATATTCAATTAAGTTATATGTTTGTAAGTAAGCGGGATTATTAGGAGAGTTATTTTTATAGAGAGAACTTTATAGTAACCCACTGATCTAGAAGTAGAATATCCCTAAATTGGTAATCTTTTACTATAGTAACAGCATTAGATAATTCCTCTCGAGCAGTATTAAATTTAGCAATAGCTTCATCTCGCTCTGTTTTTAATACTGTAGTACTCTGTGACCTTTACCTAAGGTGATAACAAGAATCAGCTGTCATAATTGCTAAAACTCCGGTTCCTATATAATTTTTAAATTTTTCTTTTATAGTTTTCATATTTATTTTATTTTTTTAATTCTAAGAAAAAGTAAATAATTTTACAGCTTAACTTTTAAAACAGTCTTAGATTAAGAGAGGTACTTGTGAACTAAACATCTAAATATAATCAACCTTCCTAAATAAGTTAACTTATAAACCATCTAAGTACTCAACCAAAGAAGTTAATCAACATAATATATTAAGTTATTAACAAATAAGTTAAATTAAATTAATAGTCTTAATTTAAAAAATATAGTTATTTTACAAACTACACAAAAATAAACTAAAGACTAAATAAAAACTCTATACTATAACCCAAAATAATTAATTAAAACCATACTAATAAGTAATAAACAAGATAAACCTAAATAAATAATACTAAAAAAAGTAATCTTAGTATTAGTTTCATTTCTCAGTTATAATTTATCACTACCAGTACCCTTTATTTATTTAGGATTACCCTATCTTTTAATGCTTTAAAACCAAACTCACTTACATATACCTCCCTTCCATTAGCTCTTCCTCTTGCTTAGACCCCCCCCCCCTTGTGAGGATATGAAAAAAGGGGTTTAAACAACCCCCCTGAATTATTTGGGTTAGTTTATTATTAATTATATCTTTTCATTATTTAGGGTAGGGAGGAGATTGATTAAATATAAATTTATTTATTTAAAATAAGGTATTAATTTAAAATTATGAGTAAAGTAATAAGAATCCCATCATTAAAGCGAACAATCCAGTAGCTTCTGCTAAAGCGAATCCTAAGATTGCATAAGTGAATAATTGTCCTTTAAGTTGAGGGTTTCTAGCTGTAGCTAAGATTAATGAACCGAATACAGTACCAATTCCTGCTCCTGCTCCGATTAAACCAGAACAAGCTAAACCTGCTCCAATGTATTTTGCTGCTGCTAACATATTTAAATATTATATAATATCATATAGATAGCGTCTAACATATTAAAAATTTTAAGAAAGAAAAATATATTTATTTATATATAAATAAAAAACAAAAAATTTTTTAGTTTTTAATACTCTTTTAATCTTAATTTGAACTAGAAATAAAATTTTCTACAATAACACTATAAGCCAGCTAGGAAGACAAAAGGAAAAATAAATTTAAGGATGCATCATTTTTCAATATTTATTTATATAAAAAGTATATCATATAAATAATCTCAAAAGTTATATTTAAATACCCGGCTTCACATAATACTTCTTCTTATTCTTATTCTTATTCTTCTTATTATTCTGATTTATTTAAAGTAATGGTAGACTACTTTATTTTATACATTACAACTATTATTTTAACTCAATTCATCCCTTAAATCATAGGGGTAAGGGGAGCGAAGCAACCTTTTAATTAAACTTTTTATATTTCTTATATTTCTTCTTTCTTTAAGAATATTATTTATTCAGGTATATCAAGAAAGATCAAACTAAATTTTTAAGAATAATTTTTTTGAGTTCCTCTAGTTTCTTGTTTAGCTATATGATTCTCTCACTTTGTTATTGCTAACACCCTCCTCTTTAAATAAATTAAATTAAAGTAATTTGAATAAATTTGTTTTTCTCTTTCTTTGAAGTTTTAAGAAAAAGAGAGATTTATTTTTTATAATTTCAATTTATTTAAATAAATTGAAAAGAAAATATAGATAATAAAATTTTAATATATAAGATAAAAATTTAATTTATAAGTTGTGTTATTTAGATATAACATTTTAGATTTATATGTTATTTAACCTTTATTAATTAATAAAAAAAAGGGTGGGTTCTATTAATTATATAAAAGATTATAAGGAATAAAATAAAACTAGTATATCTGCATATATAATAAGTAATAAAGTAAAAATTATAACTAAGAAGTATACAATTAAATAAAAAGATTGAAATTTTTGTCTTATTTTAAAAAACTTAGATAATTTAGGAAATTTCTCTTCTAATTGAAAATAACTAATTAAGAAATTGCTAAATAATATTAATAAAATATTTACTATACAAACTAAGATACAGATTGAAGAAGATAAATGAGCTAAAGCACCTAATTGTTCATAACTTAAAGTCGACAACATTTCACTCCATTTTTGAATAAAATTCATTAAAATTTCAACAATATTAGAATCACCAAAAAATTTTGATACTTGATCATTTAATTCTTTTATCGTATCATCAATTTTTTTATTAATAAATTCAGGATTTTTAAGATAATCTTCTTCTTCTAAATGAGAGTTAAAAGCTTCCTTTTGTTCAGGAGTTTTAACTTCTAAATTTTTCAACGCATCCAGTTGAGTATTAGCTTTCATTTGACTTAATTCTAAGTTATTTTGTAAGTTTTCAATTTTTGTTTTAGTTAATTCATTTTTAACTCCTTCTAGTTTTACATCATTAGCAAATTTTTCTAATGAATCATATTCTTTTTTTAAATATTCATATTTTTCTTCAAATTTTTTATTATTAGTAGATTTGATATATTCTAAGATAGTAACAGTAGAACCTACAATGCTTAAAGTATTAAAACTTCTTTTTAATAGATTTTTTAACATGATTATATTTATATTTATTCATTTTAGTGACAGTTAATAAATGCAAAAAGAAAAGATTTAAATTTTAGCTCTCCCCTAGTTAAATAAAGAAAAGATTTTAATTTAAATTAATTTAATTTCGGTTATTTAATCTCAATAACCTAATTAATATAATAATAATAATTTTCAATTATTATTATTATTATTATTGAAGATAAAAAAATTTATTAGATTTATTAACATAATTTATTTATATTTTAAATCCAAAGATAGTAAAATTACTACCTCTTTTAAAGTTTTTATAAAACATATACCTATCCTAATTAATACTAATAATAAGGCCAACCTTCTTTCTTTTCTTACTTACTTACTTTCTTCCTATTATATCATAAGATGCTAGACCTTACTTAATACCAATCCTTTAAAATTTAAAACAAGAGGCCTATAACAATGGGGGTTATATAAAATTAAATTAATTTATATTTAAATTTAGGAGTAAAGTGATAATCAACTATTTTTTTTTTAGATTTAAAAATTCTTTAGCTGATATATAAATCCTGTTTCTAGAATGTATTGTACATTATAAATCAAAGTGAGATTTTAGGTAATCCTTCAGTAGTTTCACTACATATTGACTAAAGGCTACTGTAGTGAAATGAAATCCTTTACCACATTTTACCTCTTCTTACATAACCCAATAAGCTAATGCTATTGAATCTAATAATAATTTAATATTGTTAGGAATAGTTTTTATACCTTAAATTGATCAATTATTATATAATTAAGTAAACAATGTGTCGTTTAAAGTTTTAAAATAAATATATTTATAAGTTTTGTTACCTCTTTTTATATAATTATATTTAGGTTCAGTAAAGTGAGTAAAGTCTTTAAATAATTAAAATATGTAGCTTAAGAATTCTATATGCGCTTCTACGTATATATTTTAAGGGGTAGCTGTTTGTGTAATAAAAAAATAAGCTCCTGTTTTAGTACCAGTGTTTCTTCTTCTTTTTACCAAACAACCATCACTCAATAATAGACCTGTGATAACACTTAGTTGAGTATTTATAAATTTTTTTATATTATTATTTAATAAATTTAATTACCACCCCAATAATATACCATTATGAATAAGAATATCCATACAACATCAACGAAGTGCCAGTAAAGTATACTTGCTTCAAATCCTTGATGAGTAGATTTAGTTAATTGATAATTAATTAATCTAATGAATCCAACTAAAATAAATATTGTTCCTACAATAACATGTAATCCGTGAAGACCAGTAGAAGCATAAAAAGCTGAACCATAAACACCATCTGACATAGAGAATCCCGCTTCAGAATATTCATAGTATTGTAATAAAGTAAATACAATTGCTAAAACTAGAGTTAAGAATACTCCATCAATAGCAGCTTTTCTATTCCCAGCTATTAAAGCATGATGTCCATAAGTAATAAATGCTCCACTTGATAATAATAAGAAAGTATTAAGTAAAGGTATTGCAAAAGGATCTAAAGGAGTTATACCGATAGGAGGCCATGAACCACCTATTTCAACAGCAGGTGCTAAGCTAGAATGGAAAAATGCCCAGAATATAGATAAGAAAGCAAAAACTTCACTAACGATGAAAAGTAATACACCTATCATTAATCCATGTTTTACTTCTTTGGTATGGTGACCTAAATAAGTTCCTTCTGTAATAACATCTCTAAACCATAAAGTCATACCAAAAGCAGTTAATAGAAACCCTATTGTTAGTACAATTCCTCCATTTAAAAAACCATGCATATATAAAACTGCTCCTACTGTTAAATTTAATAGTGAAAAACTAAGTAATATAGGCCAAGGTGAAGGACTAACTAAATGAAAAGGAAAAAATTGAAATTTAGTAATATAATTTGTCATTTGTTTATTTTTTAATTAATAAAATCTGTAAAGATACCAAATTCACATATCCTTTTTATTTCTATATTAAGAATAAGAATTTTAACTCGTTTGATAAGAGAATTCTTTAAAAAGGATTGGATTAAAATTTGATCATTAATTAATAAAATCTGTAAAGATACCAAATTCACATATCCTTTTTATTTCTATATTAAGAATAAGAATTTTAACTCGTTTGATAAGAGAATTCTTTAAAAAGGATTGGATTAAAATTTGATCACTCGAGGAGGTATTTTAAATTGATGTCTTAAAATAGAATAGAATCTTCTACTTTTAAGAGTAGTTTTTTCTATTTTGTTTGTTTTTTTTAAACTTAAACTAAAAATTTCAATCTTTAATTTCAACTAGTAGAATTTAAAATTTAATCTTAAAAATTCTTTGCAAACCTCTATCACATACAACCCTCGAAAACCCTTTTAAGGTAACAGATATTTACCTATTAAGACTAATCTAAAATTATTAATTAAATTAGATTACTATTTCATATTAATTAAAAATAAAACCTCAATTTAAACGATAAACATAATTTAAATAAACTTAAAAACAATTACAACAATAAATAATACCTTAACAGATGTCAACTTAACCTAATCCAATACATTCCACCTTCTATCCAAAACAATAAACTAACCTTAAACCATAAACCCTAAACCGTAAACCTCCCACCCAAAAACTGAAAGACTAAGACTTTCTATGGTAAATGATAAGAGACACATTCAAGAGATTAGTGGGGGGATATTACCTTGTATTTTTTTGGTTTAACTAAACAATACTCCATTACAATAGAGACTTAAGACAACACCTGACATTATTTTGGTTTACCTACGCAATAAGCCTTACCAATAGCTACTAGAGACAACACTTTCTTAAAAATAAAAATAATTATATAATTAGGAAGGAGGAGGAGGAGGGGGTTAATTAAATTAAATTAATTCAAGATAGCATTTAAATAATTAACAGCATGCCATAATGAAAAGGTAGCAATTGAATTAAAAACAATTAAAAAAAACAAAATTAAATAAATCCATATTACACTAGATTTTTGCCAAATTGTGATATAATAAGTAAAAAATTTTTGAATTAAATTACCTTTTGGTAATTTTTTTAATATAGGAAATTGATGATTTTCTTTCAAGATTAATTTACATGTGAATATTATAACTAACATAAATAACAGATATAAAATAATAAAGTGTAATAAATAATTATCTTGGAGATTATCCATCAGTATAGGGTTTAATAGTTCTCCTTTTTCTATTGGCGAGTTAACATTAAAACTATCTTTCCAGTTAGGATCTACTTTGTCTAATTCTTTAATTACATTTGAACAAACTTCTTTATCTCCTTCTAGTATAATGTTAGAATTACTATTATCCGTAGTAATATTATTACCACTATTTAAATCCTTAGTATGATTCAGATTTAAAATTTTTTTAACGTATATTTGGTTATCCTTAATTGTGATTCCTTTATCTTTATGTAACTCGCAGATTTTGTTTAGAACTTCTTCTGAATTAGAAGAATTTTCTACTAAAATTTCAATAGGACCTGTATTAATTCTAAGATCTCCACTTTGATTAGAATTGAATGATCTAGAAACCATTTTATATCCCATAGCTGATCCTGCTCCAAATCCTAGGACCGTTCCAGTTTTAACTAAAGAATTAGCTAATAAAGGCTTTTTAGCTAATAATCCAGCAGCTATTCTAGCACCTGCTATAAATGTCGCTACACTTCCTGCCTTTTCAAATAATTCTGAAAAGATAGTACCGGAAATAATAACTTGACCTTGTTCTAATGTAGCTTTAATTTTCACATTATCAGTAGGATCTAAATGAATTATATCCATACTTAAATATGAAATAATAAAAATAAGAAAACTTATTAAAGGTATTAAATAAATTTGTTCTTTTAGTATTATATTTAATTTTAATTTTAAATCTTCACCAAAGAAACCTAGTTTAATAATACTAAGTATTAACCCATGAAATATAAAGGAAATCCAGAAGATAGAGAATATATTAGATAAAATATGCATTGTCATTTTTAGTTGTATTTTTTAATTAAATTTTAATATTTAATTCGATGTTATTTTAATTAAATGAAGTTTTATTCTTTTTTAATTAACTTATAAAAATTAATTTTATTATATAGAGTTTCTTCATTTAATATATTTTTCAAATTTAACCTCCTAATCTCAACTTAAAACTAGTAAGTATTCTTAATAGGATTATAAGATATTATTAGATTTTAAGATTAGAGTATATAAAATACCCTTTTTAGAAGGTATATTAATATAATACTATATATAAAATATATTGAAACTTATATAATTGTAAAATATTTTCCTAACTTTCAATAGTAATGAATTAATATTCAAATTAGGGCGCTAATTTACTTACTTGCAGTACATAACCTAGAATTAATAAATTAGATATTTATCTTTCTAAATTTATAACCTTAGTAAGTTTTTAAATTCTAAAATTAGAATAAACAGTGAATTATAGATTATTAATTTCTATTAACTAACTGTTTCTTAGCTCTCTTTTAGGTTGGAAATTTAATAAATTGATTAAATAGCATTTTATACAAATGCAGCTAAGCTGCATTTGTATAAATTATACTCTATCAAATTTATAGAATTATAAATTTAAAATTTAAATCTAAAGAATCCGATATTCTTTCTAAAAATAAAATTTAAACCTATATAAAAATTTTATTTTTATTGAGTTAAAAGCTAATAAAAAGGAGTGGGGGGATGAAAAAAATAATTTTAATAAATTAAAATTTCTTTATCTAAGATTGTATAGGTAACATTTTGAAAGCATGGAATGGGATAGGGCTAGCTAAAGTCCATTCTAAAGTATTAGCAGTGTTACTTTCATTGTTTAATGGTGTATCACTAGTAAAGTAAGAAGGTACTGCCCAAGGGTTATTAGAACTAACACTTTGGTTAGCAAAAATATCATAGATAATATAACCAAACAGAACAGTAGCTACTACTGAAACTAATGAACCGAAACTAGAAATAACATTCCATCCAATAAATGCATCTGGATAATCTGGTATTCTTCTTGGCATCAATTTTGTTAATCTTAGATATTTCAATTTAATACCTAAACTCTTAATCTTACGATTAAGTTCAGACTATGTCTTTCAGTTTAAAAATATACGACGATAAACTGATTGGGCGCTTCTGTTAAACAAAATAACAGTACAGGATTATTGTTGGTATTACTCACCTATTAGTCGTTGAACGTTCTTTAATCTGACGCGACGTCGTCTAAATACCGATTAAATATTCGCTGCAAATTGACCTTACTTTAAGGATTTTTTTGCAATTCACCCAATTGTCTATTAAGTTTTTAAAGAACTTAAAGAGGCATGAATATTGTTTTAATGTAGTTTATTTCTTGTAAATAATTTATCTTTATAAGGTTTACCTAATAAAAGATATTTTTTTAAAGTATCTTTACCCATTTGAAAAATTTTAGAACATTCAACAGTAGAATAAGTTCCTAAATGAGATAAATCTTTTGAATTATATACATAAACAAGTTTAGTAATTTTAGATAATGTTATAGCTGATTTTTTGTTCCCGTAATTAGGATTATTTATTCCGAATTTATTTTTTTATGCATTGCTAGAAATTCAGGGGAAAATATTTTATTTGACATAGGATTTAGATAACCTGATCTATTTAACCCCAAACTAGGAGGATGTTTAAATCCTAAAATTGTTCCAGCTGTCGGATAATTATTCATATTCATATTTTTATCATATTTAAAAATAATATCTAAATAATATTGTTCTCTAGATAACATAAATTCTTTTGTAACTGACCCAGTTTTACCTAAATTTTCTAAAATAGCTAAAGCAAAATTATTATGTGTATAATATAATAAATTATTATAAATAGGGAAATTTCTTTTTAAAGTACTTGGTGTCCAATAAGATAATAATCTAACAGAACCATTCCAACCACTACCTATGTACATTTTACCATTTATTAAATTTACCCATTGATAAATTATTGTACAACCTTTATTTTCTTTACCTATGACATTTCTATCTAAATTTGGTGTATAAACTCTAACAGGCTTTGTTAAAAATTTAGGTAGAATATGAGGACCATAAGGTTTTAAAGGTAATAAAATTAAAGTTTCAATAAAATATAAATTATTGAATTCTACATTAAAATCTAACATACCAGCTAAACCTAAGAAGTGTTGAGGGAAGAATGTTAAATTAACCCCAATAAAAAGTGTCCAGAAGTGGATTTTACCTAAGAAATCATTGATATTTCTACCTAAAATTTTAGGAGTCCAATAATAGAACCCTGCAAATAAAGCAAAAACAGCCCCCATAGATGAAACATAGTGAAAATGAGCAACTACGTAGTAAGTATCATGGAAAGCTACATCTAATGAAGCATTAGATAATACAACTCCAGTTAACCCACCTATAGTGAATAAAGCTAAGAATCCTAACACAAATAATAATGGTGTATTATATCTTAAACTTCCTCCATATAAAGTAGCTCAAGGTTCAGCCTTCAACCATTTCAGGTTTAGTTAGCCTAGTATCTCACCTCTTCCTCTTTGGTCTAGTTTTTTTTTATTAAATTTAAGAGGTTATTAGAGTTTTGCTCTAAACCGTTACCGGCGATTTTGGACTATTCCTTATAATTTCATATAAATAAAATAAAAAAGAAAAAAAATTAAATATTAAAATCCTAAATTATTTACTTAGAAATTCTGGAGCATCTAGTCTCTACGCTTTTACATAATAGTTTCCTAATTATGATTTAGTTCGACGATTATCCTATTAATATTACTTTTTCTATTAAATAGGACTTCCCTCGAGTTTGCCCCTATACTCAAATAACTAGTTAATTTGTTGTTAACTTATAATTAAATTTATACTTCATGCTAGGAATTATAAAATCTTGAATATGAGGATAAATTTTTTTAATAGAATTTACAGTTAAATATAAAACAGGTAATCCTCTTTGAAAATGTATTTTACTTTCAATTCCAAATTTAATATAGAATATATTAATAATAAAAACACACTCTTTAACAGAAAAACTTTGAGTTTGTAAATATAATCCTCCTCCTTTAACAAAACTACCATCTCCCATAATCCAATGTGCTAAACCTTCATAAGTTATTAAATCATAAAAATCTAAAGGTACAATTTTTTTTCCTTTAAAATAAAATTTACGATATAATACTAAAAAACAAGGTAAAGATCGAGTGATAAATTCAATTCCTACAAAATCTTTTCTATTCAATCTAGTTTTAACTAAACTAGGATAAGAAATACAATAATGAGAAAGAAGTGAAAAAACATTGAAAACATAATCATATCTTTTTATATTTTTTTTAAATCTAAATCTAGCTCCAATATCTTTAGGATAATTTTCAACCCTTAATAATTTACTACTATTATTAATAGTTATACAACCATCTGACATAATAATACCTATTAAAGGAAATAAAATATTATTAGGTATAGATACCATATATTTTACAATACTGGTATATTTGTTATAATTTATAGTAGAAGAAAGATTAGATCCATATAAAACTAGACTTTTACATTTAGGATTTTCTGGTAAATAATTTTTATTTGATCTTGGAAATACATTTAGTAAATTTTCATTATAAAATTTATAATATTCTAGTACATTTAAGTATATTTGATTGGCCATATTAATATTCTTACTAAAGGAATTTGACAGCCAAGAGAAGATTTTAATACCAGTTGGTACAGCAATAACCATCGTTGCTGCTGTAAAATAAGCTCTTGTATCCACATCTAAACCTACTGAGAACATATGATGCAAAAAAAATTAAGTAATATATTTATAATATATAAAATAACATATTTTATTATTACTTCTATTGTCACCAATAGGATCGGACTATATCTTCAACTTATTATGGTTTAGCGGATCCAATTTTTGTAGCTTCCATATTTTTTATATTAATCGTTTTCTTGATTTCTCGTACTTTATCTAATCCTTCTGGTGTTAAATGTTCTTTATTAATAACCATTGTATACACCTTATACCAATGGATAAATGAGGTTGCTTTAAGAGTTTTTAGAGGAAAATTATTAAAATAATTACAAATATTTTGTAATCCAATAAATGAATCACAATAATATCGATAAACTTCTTTAGTTTCTCCTCGTAAAATCACAGCACCAAATCCAAATAGATCTTTAATATGATAAAGAAAATCTTTAGCATTTTTTTGGTCTAGAAGAAATCGTAATTGTGCTCTAAATCCTAATTTAGTTTTAGATCGAACAGTAATATTTACATTAAAACAACCTTCAGCATCAGTAAATCCTGATAACCAACTATCATTAAGAGTAGGTAAAATAGGATTTTCAATAAGAATTAGAAGTGAAGATAAACCGTAAATATTATAAGTAGAAGAAAATAATTTAATATTAATTTCAGTAATCCATCTATTAAGTTGTAAAATTCGATGTTTTAAACAAAGATTACCATTAAATAATACACAAAGTAATAAAATACCAGTAAAATCAGATATAATATAACGATGAAATACTGTACTTCCACTTTTAAATTGTTTAACTGTACCAAAATCAAGAGTTGATTGAATATGATCAAGAACAACTTTCTCTTTTTGTGTTAATACAAATCGAAGTCGTCCATTGAAAGTTAAAATTGCACCATCTCCTTCTGCAAATCCAATAAACCAAGTTAACCAATTATCTGTAATTTGATTAGTAAAGTTTAGTTTTGTATAAAGAGTTCGAAATGCGCTAAAATTAAAATAAGTTGTCTTGCGTATAGTCTCTGAGGAGCTCATGTTATTAATAAAACTATGATTTCCGGCTGATTGAGTATACTTATTAAGATTTTTACTGTAAAAAGTACTTAATAATAAAATACTGTTCCAGCATACAGCAAGATTTATTACCTCCATCTTACGATGAAGGAGAGCCATCAGTTCTTGTTCTTTTTTTAGATAAAGAACACAAAGACTCCATACTAAGAATCCCAAGATTCCAATAGAGAACATAGCATACACCATTCCTAAATACAAATCTTTCAATTAAAAAACTCTTAATTTTTTGAAAGACCTGGACTGTCTCTTTATCTAATTGTCTAGATTATTAATAGTTTCCCAACGGTCTATAAAGTTTTTGAAACTTTTTCCTAATGTTGAATCAATAGGAGCTTTTAATGCTCCTATTGAGGATAGAAGGTAAAACTCTTTTATCATACCAAATTTTTTATTTTTAGCTGAGACACAGCTGTTCCAGTGAAAATAGTTCTCAATTAAATCAAGAACATCTGATTTTTTATATATTGTCCATTTATAACTAATTTTATTAGAGACAAATACTTGTCCACCATAAACAGACATTAATAGATCTAATAAATATCTATGTTTCTGAGTTACAGTAATAAATGCTTGATTTGATGATTTGTTAAAATATACACTACCATCTGTATCCATTAAACCTGAAAGATAAGCACTTAAATAATCTAATTTAACTTGAGGTAAAATTTTAATATTGTATAATAAACCTAATCGTTCAAGTTGAGCAAATCTTATTGGATTTAGAATCAAACTATTAATATCATTAATAACTTGTAAAATACCAGCTTTATGATGCAATCGAAAACGAACAGCTTTAGCATGAGAAGTAGCCTTTATAGATCCTCCATATCGTTGTTTTAATTTATATAAACAAGCTATATCTCGAGGTTCCATTACTACAGATAATTCAACATAACCTTTTTTGGATATGTGGAAATTTCCATCACCGTCAATAATACCAGCAATCCATTGACGAATTTTTAATTCATCATTCCCTGACAAAGAACAATTAGATAACATACGTACAGTCTCTGAGGTTCCTACTAACATGCTCGTACCATAATAAGGTAACTGTGCTTTGGTTACCTGCAGATTAAACATTTCTAAATAAATTATAACTAAAATGACTAACGTGAGAGATATAATTAGATTTACAATTTTAGTATTAATTAGAATTTTATGTCCTTCCCGCACATAGTATGTTGCAATTTTATAAACTAGGGATAATTTATAAAAAGGGCTACTTAGATTTAAATAACCAAAAATAGGTTTACCTGAGAATGTAGATACAATATGACTTACAATACCAAAACCAGGTATAATTAAGATATAAACTTCAGGGTGCTACATCTTTATTTTTTATTTTTTCTTTAAAAATAAAAATGTTTGGACCATCTCTTTAAACAAAAATTTTATTCATAATTCCTTCATTTTTTTAAAAAAATATTCCAACTTTTGGCTAATAAAGTTTCAGATTCTGCTATATGAGCCTTCATATTTTTTAATTCATAATATTTAGGAACTAAATGAAGTCTATTATTTTTAGCTGATCTTGAAGGGTAAATTTTAAAATATTCAATTAGTTTTAACATATCTTCTTTTTTAGATATATACCATTTAAAAGATTTAGAACTTCCATTATCGATATAAATATTACCTCCATATAATTCAATTAAAGGAGTTAATAATTCAGATGTTTTTTGACTTACTGATATAGATAGTTGCCAATTAGTTTTATTTATAGTGACAGTTCCATCTGCGTCGAAAAAACCAGATAACCAACCGTTGTCTGAGGTTAATTTATCAGGAAAAATTAAATTTATACTATATTTTAAGCAAATTTTATTTAATTGAACTAATCTATTAGGATTTCTTATTAAACCGTTAATATCTTTAACTAAATTTAATAAACCTTCTTTATGATGTAATCTATATCTTAAAGCATTAGCATTAGATCTCAATTTGATTGATCCACCGTAAATATTTTTTACAGTTTGTAATGCTCTTTCATCTCTGATATCCATTGTTATTTCTAATCCTGCATATCCTTTTTTTGATAATGTAAAACATCCGTCACCATCTATTAGACCAGCCAACCATTGTTTTAATTTTAAATCATTATATGAATTACTTAAATTATGAATTAATCTTTTTTTGTTTAACAAACATATGGCCTCTGAAGTTCCTACTAACGAGTTAAACGCGTTGGTTACTTGCGGATTATAGAAAACTAAAAAGTTTTTTACTTTAACGGTATATATTATATAACTTATGATTAAAGTACCTAATAAGTATAAAACTATTTCCCCGCTTATAGTTTGTTGCATGAAATTTAATAAAATATTTAATTTAAAGGGCCACATTTGACCAAAGAACCAGAAAAGGTGCTGATATAAAATAGGATCACCTCCTCCAGCAGGATCATAGAAGCTAGTATTAAAATTTCTATCTGTTAATAACATTGTAATAGCCATAATCTTGATTTACTGGACTAAGTCCCATGACTCAAATAAATGGTCTCAATATGTTTTAAATATAAAGGAAGTATACCCAATATTAATAAATTACTTATCCCTTTTTGTTATTAAGATTATTTTGTAATTCTTAATAATTTATAATTTTAATACTTTTTTATATTAAGATAAAACATAAAGGTAAATACTCATCCATTCACATGTATGTTGGGACTATATCTTATTAATCTAAGTTGTAAAATTTATTTAAATGATCCCAAATAAAAACAGTTCTTGCATCATTCATACAAGATTTAATTGAAATAACTTCTTCAATATTAGTTTTATGTTTAAATGTACCTAATTTAAAATGATCTAAAACTTTAATCCAATCTTTATAATCTAAATATTTACTACCAAATAATGGAAATGTATTTAAATAGTTTTCTAAAACTAAATTTCCATTTAAACTAGTAGTTCTTATTCTATATTGAGATTGAGGTTTATCAACTCTAATAGCTTTAACAGAAGAAAGTAAGAAATTAGCTATAATTTCTAGGAAATCTAAATTATTTCTACCATTATGATCATTTTGTCTTTGACTTAATTCAAACTTACATTCTACTCTAGGATATTTAGAAGTAGTAGTAGTTCTAACATAAAAATGACCATCAGCTTCAATAAAACCAGATAACCATGCATTAGAATCTAATGGATTATTATTTAATGAATTTTTAGGAATATTAATTCCTTCTAATTTAAAATTTAACCAATCAATTAAATTATTTAAAGCATAAATTTTAGGAGTTCTCATATTACCATTAATTATTGAAGTTATTAATAATAAACCTTCAATATTATTTATAGTTAAAATATAAGCATTTACTCCTTTTTTTCTAGAAAGTGATCCATTTTTTAATTCTTTTTGAATCATTAAAGCTAAGGGAAGATCTTTTAAATGAAATACTAATTGAATTGAAGGATAATTAATTTTACCTTTAGAGGATCTTTCAGTTTTTGGAACTATAATAGTTCCATCTCCTTCTATTAAACCAGCTAAATAAGAACTAAATTTTAAATTTTTCAAATCTTTATAATTTAGATTTTTGTTTGTTTTTACTTGAGTAAATGGTAAAATGTTACAACAGATTAACTCCGGCGTATAGTCTCTGAGGATCCCTATAAAATTAAAATCAAATAGGTTTCCTGCTGATTGTGTTTCATTAAATTTAATTAAAGAAAACAGTTCCCAGCATATAGCCGAATTTAAAGCTGGCACTAAGGGCCTACCAGCTAAAACAGGTAAAGCTAGTAATAATAATACAGCTGTTACGAATATAGCCCATACAAATAAAGGTAATTTATGTAAGGACATACCGTTAGTTCTCATATTTAAGGTTGTACTTATGACCTTGTTATAATTAATTTCTTAATTAAGTGGACTATATCTTTAGCGTATCTTATTTTAATATAATTTCTTAAATGTTTTTTAGAAAAAGAAAAAGATACGGTATCTAACGTATAGTCTCTAAGGAACCTACTTTATAATCTTAATATTTGCCACCAGACATCTTTAAATTTATATTTAGTTTCCTGCTGATCGCCCAATCTTTTGAATTATTACAGTCTATCTAATATTAATTATAAGCTAAGTATCAAAAGCTCTAAGAGGGTTTCAGCATACAGTTAGAAAATTTATATTAATCCCAAATTAACCGATCAAATTATACATATTTCAAAATATAACCATAATAGCTATTACCAGTATTTATATATTTTACTAATGTAGTTTGAGTAGCAGGTAAATCCTTACTTCTTAAATATTCTACACATTTTCCAATACTAAAAAACAATATTTCTTGAATTCCTTCTTCTTTAATTGTAGTTACAGAATTATTATCTTGGGCCCAACACATTAATACTGATCTACTTAAACTATTTAAAGGCTTATTTTTATTAAATAATTTTCTATCTTTTTCTAATTGTAAAGCTAATTCTAATAAAGTAATATCTTTAACTTTAGCATTTAATTTAAGCTCTCTAGAAAAAAGATATTTACCTAAATAATAAGAACCATTTTTCAAATGTTTTGAAAAAGTAAAATGACTAATATTAAGATTTTTAATAAAATCTATTTGTTGTGTAGATGAATAATACAATATGGTCTTATCTCTATTATACATAAAAAGAGATTTTGCATTTGAACCACTAGGATTATTTACCACTTTTACAGTATTTAAATTATAACTAGGATCTAATAAATAATATTGTTCTAATACTATTTCAGATCTAAATTTATAATTATTAACCAAAGGTATAATCTCTAAATTAAATTTAGTTTTTTTATCTTTATATAGAACAGGTAGAAATTTACCTGTTGGTTTAGATATGTAATTTAAATGTCTATTTAATCTTAGTGCTAATTGTGAAGACGAACCTACATATTTTTCACCAGTTTTTTTATGTTTAAAAATGTAAACACCTGGTATTTGTATTTTACTACTTGGAGTTCCAATATTATCTATAATTAAATTTTTAGATTCTTTTTTATCTAAATCTTTAATAACTATACTTGGTACCTTTATTAAACTATTTAATATTTCTTCTGTAATTGAAATATTACAATAAGCTAAAATCTCATTTATTATTTTATAAGTTACAGGTTTATTACTATTAATATGTTTAATAGCTAATTGATGAGCATATTGCATTGGTCCTTTTTTACCTAAAATGATTTTCCATTTTTCTTCTTCAATTGTAGTGGGCCCATTAGATTTACTATTAATATTTCTAATTACCTTGCTACTAAGATTAGAATAAATGGAATAATTATTAAATATTGATTTTTTATTATTTATTAATAAATACGTAAACGACATAAATATATCGTAATCGGAAAGGTTAATTAAATTTAAATTAATAGCTCCTAATAGAGAAGATATTCCAGCTAAGTGTAAACTGAATATAGCTAGATCTACAGAACCTCCAGAGTGTGATTGAATTCCAGCTAAAGGAGGATACACAGTCCATCCAGTACCAGCACCATTTTCTACTAATGAACTAAGTAATAATAGAATTAATGATGGAGGTAACAACCAGAATGAAATATTATTTAATCTAGGGAAAGCCATATCAGGACTTCCACAGTGGATAGGTAAGAAGTAGTTCAATTATACATATTCTTTCGAAATATGATTGGACTATCTCTTCAGGTTACATATATTTATATAATTATAACCGCACTACATATAGTCTCTGAGGATCCTACGATAAGATTTGTTTTATTTTGGTTTCCTGCGGATTGTCCATTATATTTTATTAAGATTTAATAAAAGATATTCCCTTAATAATTAAGATTATTGTACGCTTGTATATTCAGATAATTTATTTTTTAATAAAAAAGATAAAAAGAATCAAGTTTTCAATAATTCTATAAGGTGACTTTAGGATATTCCCGCAATATAGTAATGTAATAAGATTGATTTCACAATCAATCACGGCAACTGTTATAATTTATTTAATATTTTCAATATAAGAATTTTTCAAATGATTCCAAGTAAATGTCACTCGATTTTTATTAAAATCTTTACGTATTTTAATAGCTAAATCTAAATAAGAGGATGTTTGATAACTATTTTTTCTTATTTCAACAATTTTGAACCAATCTAAATAATCTAAATACTTAGAAGAAAGAAGTGAAAATTTATTAAAATAATTCCTAGCAATATCTAAACTCCGTTTATTAGATGCCATGAAACTAAAGGTAAAAAATACTTTATCCTTAATAGTTCGATTTCGACTATAAAGAGTGACATCAAAAAAAGTTGCTATTTTAGACATAAAAAAATAGTTACTAAATTTTTCTCCTTCAGCTAAACTTTTTTTAGCATAATTTTTTGAGACTTCTATTCGAAAGTAAGGTTGAACTCGAGAAGTATTTTTATTTTTTCGTTTCTGAATATTTATTGAAAAATTTCCATCAGCATCAGTAAATCCAGCTAACCAACTATTACTATATATTTCTGAATTATCTAAAGGTAAACAATTCAAAGGATAAATTGAAGATAATATCTTTTGTGTAATAGGTAATTTACTTTCTTTATTTTTGTCTATGTATAAATTATACCAATTTATAGCTCGTTCTAAAGCTTCATATTTTGGAGTTCGCATATGTCCATTTATAATACAAATAATTTTAAATACTCCAATTAAATCACTTATCTGCCAAAGAATATAACCTCTATTAGATTTTATATAAACTTTTCCACATTGTGTTAATTCACATAGATAGTTAGCTAGAGGTAAATCTGCTTTTTTAAATACAATAATTATCTTTGGTCCGTATTTTTTAGTTGTAGAATTAATGTTATGTATTGCAAAAGTTCCATCTCCTTCTATTAATCCTGATAAATAAGGACCTAATTCTTCTGAATATTTCCTATTGAAGTGGATAGAATTTATATTAACCTCTAATTTTTTAGAAAGGTTTGATTCAGTTTCTTCATTTTTAGATTCTTCTTCTTCTTTAGTTGTGAATAAATTGAAGAAAAGGAATGAAAAACTCTTATATATCATATTTATAATTTTTTCTAAGTTACCAAATCCACCTACTAGACCTGGCATACAAATCTTCCCTAATCTTTCGAAAAGGGCTGGACTATATCTTTATCCTAACTGCTATCAATTTACTATGCTAGCACTCCTTAAAGATGTTGCTTCGCTATTGATAAGTTGAGCTACTCCTGCTAACTAAGTAACCCTTCCCTAACTTATTATTTGAATCAGGAAAGGAACCCATGTGAAGCTAGATGTAGGATATTTTGCGTATAGTCTCTGAGGATCCCGATAGTAATATTATCTATAATATACTAATAATTACAGGAGATTGTAATAATCGGTTTCCTGCTGATTGTCTAATTTTTAAAGATGTCACTGCTATTTTACTACGAGGTACATTAAAAATGACGGAGTAGGGCTAGTTTTTAAAACTCTAAAGATATTCCAGCATACAGCAAAATTAAAGATGATAAGTTACCTTACCACAAGGCCATGCACTAATCTTATTCATTTATTAATGTAATTTTTCATTTTCCTCTATATAGTTTATTTTTATTAATATATAAGCGAATAGTTCCTCTATCTCCTTTAACATAATTAGAAAATTGAGATATACTATCAAATTCTCTATTTAAAGCAGGATTTGTAATATTTTGTACATATAATTTCTTACTTGTAGATTGAATACTTTTTTGAGTATATCTTTGCTCTTGAATTAAAGTTTTTAATTCATTTAAACTAATAATATCTTCAAATACAAATTCATTTATAGGTTCTAAACTAAACATAAATCTATTTAAGTAAAGATAACTTTCATATAAACAATCCTTTAAAGTACGATGATCTATATTAATATTATCATAAGCATATTGTTTACTATCAAAAATATAGATTAAAGTTTTAGTTTTAGTATCATAAACATAAAAAACTTGTCCTCTAAGTTTACGTAATTTAATTCTAGCTTCATCAGACATTGGTAAATTAAATCCTGATCTAGGTATAGTTTCTATATTAAGTAAATTATCTTTAGGAAAAGAGTCTATATAATATTTTTCTAAATTAAAAACTTCCTCTATAGTAGCATTATTATCTAATATATATAAAGATAATTTTACATCTTTAAATCCATATTTATTAAAATATCTTAAAACTCTTCTGTCTGCTTTAGATAAAATAGAATGCATAAAGTAAGAACATACTCTACTATATAAGTTTATGCTACTACCTACATAATATAAATTTTTATTTAATACTTCAAATATATAAACACCTTTTTTATTTTTAGCATACTCTGCTATTAATTTTCTATTATCAAAAGGATTATTTATAATATATAAATTTGAATTGAAATTTGAAGACTCTGTAGAATTTTGAGAATAAGTAGAATAATGCTTCTGGGTAAATTTTGGAACTTTTTTAGAAGGAAACTTATTATTACCCTTCCCTTTGGCTCCACTTGCTAAACAAGGACCAGATGAAGGAAGACTAACTATTTGATACATTACATTATTATTTTTAAAACGTCTAAGATTGGTTTTTTTAAAGAAATTGACCATAAAGAAGATCATAATGAATGCGTGAGCTGAGATTATAACGTTAAATAATTGATGATCTCCTTGTAAAAATTGAACTCCTGGAGAAGATAATTCTAATCTAATAAGAACAGAAAAAGCTGTTCCTATCATTCCTGCAAATATTGCAAAAATTAAATAGAGAGTTCCAATTTCTTTAGCATTGGTAGAATTTAACCAGTTCAC